ATCTCTCATTCGTGACACACGTTGATTCGAACTAAGTACTTCTTTACTCTTTCTTATTCTTAGGAGAATCACCCCACTCCGAAATAGCTGCAAAGCTGGCATGCTGATCCGCGATTACTAGCGATTCCAACGAATTAAAGGCTAATGGCCTTAACTACTTAAACGAATCAATCTCCCACTTCTCCTATTCTCTACTTTAGTAAAAGGAGGGTCTTGCTTTGAAGCTACCTTTCTGCTGCTCATCGCTTTCAGACCAATCTTTGTGCTTACACTACAATATTATGCACCTTCCCAAGCTTGAAACAGGGATAGGAATAAAGGAAGGCCATAATCTAAGGGCTCTAGCTAGAAGGCCTAAGTTCCATTGTCCCATGCATTAGCCACAAGGCACCCGTAAGAGTCGAAATCCGCATTTTTGTTCGGTTCGATCTCCTAAAACAGGAAAGGCGTCATCACTAGGGCTGAGATCTCGATGCTTCTCTTTCTCATTACCTGCTTCCTTTTTCGTGACTTTCTTTATTTAAGAACAAGACCCTCTTTTACGGTTATCGTCTGCCAACGGCATTGAAGCAAGCAGTCTTTGTCCTGTATATCCAGCCGGGGAAGAGCCAAAAGTTCCTTCGAGAGGGGATGAGATCAGTCAAGTCTAGGAGAAGGTACCCCCTTTTAGTTAGTAACAACTTGGTAAGGGATCCAACCCTGTCCACAAACAGCTATCAAAAACGTACTCGTGAGGAAAGCTCTGACTTCGCATGTTTTGAGTTCGATTATACCTTCCTTATAGATATATGATGCAATTCAGGTTTTAGCAATGCTCTCCGTAAGTGAAGGTTGCATTTGAGATGCTTTCATCGGCCTGAAGGAGCAGAGTCATGTGAAACCTTTTCTTGCAAACAGCCTCCTCCGCACGAGATTCTTGCTCTAGAAAGAAATAGTCAATGCCGATATTCCTAGCATTGCCCTCTTCTTATAATATAAGTCTAAATGAAACCTCCTTTTGGACATTTGTGATAGCAGATAGCCCGGAAAACAAGAATGTTCCTGCCCAAGCCTTCTCGAGCCCTTTTGATTTGAGGCAGATGTGGGCTTTCAATGAAGGAAAATAAGACTTTTGCGAGGGCAGTAGTCGGCGTAGGTAATTTCTGACTTGTCATCATACTTCGACCACCTATCCAAGAGGTGAATCTCTAAGATTTGTTTCGGTAATGAATCTGCACTTTCTTGCCTTCCTTAGAAAAAGTGACATACTTAACGGACGAGTAAGAACTATCTTTCCCTTGCTGGTGTAAGGTGCAGATGGAATTGAATCAGAAGACTGAACAGCTATTTCATCAGCTCTGGGACTTTTCAGGAAGAGAAGTGGGATCTCGAAAAATATGAGTATGCCTTTATCAATTCCGATTGAATGTTCAGATGTCTGCTTTAAAAAGTAAGTAAGGCACTAGTCTCAGTTTCCCACCTCCTTTTTGCTGATGATCTGATGATATTTCCCAATCCGGACATCCACTCAGTCCAAAACCTTACTCCGGCCTTCCGGTAAACTTTCAAAAATGAAGCGTATTATGCTATGCTATTTCTTCCGCTCTAAAGGCCGCTATCCTCTCCATTCTCGGTATGCATGAGGAGCAACTCCCTGTAAGGTACCTTGGCTTGCCACTTGTCTCAGCCAAAATTTCATTTGCTAACAGTAATCCCTTGATAGATAAAATCAGAAAGAAGCTAACCGGGTGGAAGGTCTGTCTGGACGACTGCAGCTTATCCAAGACTTTTGTTTCATACCAAACCAACACAAGACTACTTGATGTGCTCCTTTCTGATCTCTTATAGCAGCATGGATGCTATTGAGAGAAAGCTTCGAAAATTCCTTTCCTTTAGGGTGACTGGGATCGCAGGTCAATACGTACAGTTAGCTGGTAGACCATCTGTCAACCGAAAAAGGAGGATTGATTGGGCATCCCAAGCCCTAGAAGATGGAATGAAGCCTGCCTTCTCAAGCAGGTTTGGCTGCTGGCCTCCAACCCCAGTTCCATATGGACCGACTGGATCAAAGCTAGATATAAAAAATCCAAATCGATGTGGGACTATTCCCCTCCAACTGTCTGTTCTCCTGTGTGGAAAAAAATATATGCAAGCTGATCCCCAAAGCAAAGCCATTCATTTGACATTTCATTGGTGATAGATCGATCACTAAATTGTAGTATGATACCTGGCTTTCGAGTGGAAGATTAATTGACACATATGGTGGGCGTGCGATTGTTGATCTCGGCTTGGGTGATGCTATTATTGTATCGGATTTTTTCTGCCACTTTTATTTGAATCTTCCTTTCCCCTCAAACGAGGAAAGAATCTGGACCCTTACGTCTAATGGCCTCTTCACCATCCAGTCAGCCTACAAGGCCTTAACTCCTCCTGCTGCCTCCTTATCCTGGCCGAAAAACATCTGGTTCCCTCCAGATGCATGCGTGCACAGCCTGGTTGGCTATCTAAGGGCGATTAAAGACGAAGGACTTCACTTCCTTGCTAAACTGGGCCTTGGTTACGACTGCGACTGTGTTCTCTGTTACAGAGAATCGGAATCGGTTCCCCACTAGTTCTAAAAATGGAATTACTCCTCCTGGACTTCGGCTCCTCAACTGACTAAACTTCAGAGATATATTGAAGATAGTATGTAGGTTGAGAATGCCCATGAGACTAGTGCAATCAGGTAAGAAGTCAAAGAGTAAGACTAGCAATGCGGGAGAGAAATACTAATTTTATTCTATTTCGCCCTAGAGGAGATAGAGAATGAAATTAGTTAACTTTCCCCCGTAAGAAAGGAAATCAAGGAAAGAAGTCTTGGTAAGAGTGATGTTTTACTATTCAATGACATGCTATCCTTCTCCTTCTATCGGCTAAGGCATTCATTCAGGAGTTTACGCTGCAAAGACGATTCGTGCTAGCTCTTCTTTAACTAGTTACATGAATAGCCTATAGGTCTAGTTTACTAAGCTTTCAGTCTACATAAACCTCATGCAATATTGATTACACTCCTTCTCCTACTGCTTCTCCTTATACCCACTAACGTCAGTCTATAGGTCCTTTGGGCCTAGTGTCAGACTCGACAAATCAAGATAAGTACACGGGATGAAAGATAGGACAAATGCCAAAGAAAGAGAAGGAATAGAATCGGATCTTAGTGAATGCCCTCAGTCTGCTTTGCTCCATCTAAGGCTAGGGTTAGGCACTTCATCTCCCAAACAGCCTTTAAATAGCAAAGGTTACGGATTCAATTGCTAAGAGGGCATTCGAGTCGAGTCAACTTAGGGAAAAAAGCTTTGCTCTATAGTTGAAGAGCTTCTTTCCGTTACTATTTGACAAGTGGAGTTGTCACTCGGAGCCCCTCTGTCAACAAAACAAGCCGTTAGTCAAGAGGTTAGAAACCGTGTTCGGTATCGACAGAGAAAGTAGGGAAAGACAGTGACACAATAGCTCTAACAGAAGCAAGCTGTCAAGAGGGAGCAATGCAGTCAGTATACAGAGTCGGCTTTTTAACCATTCGATTCGCGAGCTTAGTCACCCCTGCCCTATGGATGGTTTCATAGCTTCTGTCAGGTCAGGAGTGAACGAAGGAAAGGTGGTTTCAAGGAAGCCTTCCGTTGATTGTGCGTTTACGCGCTTAACTTGCATTGGCAACGTCGGCCTATCTATATCCAACGTGAGAGATCAATTGCCTTAGTTAGAAGGAAGGCGTTCTCGAGACATAGCTTTCTAATCCGAAATCCCAGCTATTACCTGGTGACCTAGGTTAAAAGAAGGGCAGCTTTCTTCTCTTATGATATTTCTAGTTAGAAAGAGAGCTCGGAAGTAGTGAATTCTTCTCTTATGATATTTCTAGTTATAGGGAAAGCGAACGAGCATTTTCGGGGACTAGCTCGCTTACGTGAGGGGATAAAGGAGGAAGAAGCCCTTTTCTTTTCTTCTTACAGAGGGACTGATTTGATTGACCACGGTCTGACAGAATCCGCAGTTAAGATAGCCACGAGGAGGAATTCCATAGCATTCATAGGCCCTTAGCCAACGGTTACCGTCAAACCCTTCCACGGATCACTCACCTACTTACCCTGAGACCAATGATCTTGAAGCAGAACCAGCTCCACTGATGATCATCGCGAAATCACACTAAGAAAGGTAGATGGGAACAGCGCATAAACGGCTTCTTCCTAATTCCTAAGGTAAAAGGGTTTCCCTTATATTATGCCTTTCCACTAGACTACAATAAAGAAAAGAAAACGAGGATCAGAAGTCAAGTCTTTTTTCACAACCATGCTACCACGCCTACCTCTAATTGAGCAATCCTTGTGAATAGCTGAAACAAATCCTACTGCCAAGCTAGTGGGATCGATCTCTTCTACTATTGTCTTTCCTTTGAATCTTGATAACCTTACCCCGAAACAATGCCATGTTGCTTCCCTGGTCCCGACATGACTGACTGGGCGAGGAAGAACAGCGGAGGCAACCTCCACTCGGATCAACTACCTTTTCTTTAGAGATGGGAAAGGCAGTTCGTAAGAACTGATAGCCATTTCCCCGCGAGGATGAAATGAATGCCTTTAGAATGCCCTACCCACCAAGACCTATTGCCCTTACTCCAACAGATTCAAAGCGGGTAGATCTTTAGATTAGACAATTCCTACTGCAAAGGCTAGAGAGGCAAGAAGAAGAACATCTTACTCAACAAGAGTTAAGGAAGAGATGCGCCTAGCGGATAGAGAAAGCTTTTCACATTCTCCGATCTATGGGAAAAGAAGACCAAGAAAATCTCGACCTCGACCAAACCAATCTCAAGTAGAAGCCAAGGAAGGACTATCACCGGATTCGTTCAAAAGAACAGATGCCAGACTTCACTAAATCAGTCTATTTCTCCGGGGAGGCAACTCTGATCTTCACGTTACTTACGAGGGCGCCCTAGAACCAGGACCCAATCGACAAGGAAAGGAAAGAAACTCCCCATGGTTGGAAATTCCCCATGGATAGCTTGCCCCAGACCCAGCTTTTGAAGTTGAGCTATAATTAGCTTTGGACCGAGAACCAGCTTTCTCCCGCTTTCAAATTGCTTTTCACTTGCCCGGAGATTTTTCTTCCTGAGCCAAGTACACAAGAGATTGAAGGTGCTCATCTGGGCTGCTCTTCGCTCACTTCTCATGCATTAGCCATAACCTATCGAGTCTTCGGGAGTCAGTCAACTCAACCTTCTTGTATATACTTTAGCTATCTGTATGGTTTGGTAAAGGAAGCAAGTCAAAAAGGCTCAACTAGGTCAAAAAGAGTACCCCTTTCTTTTGAAAACTGCCTATATTGACGACTATATTTCATTTTTTCAAAAGGTATAAGGGGGTACAGGCTATAAGGTAGAGGCTGGCTTGCTTTCAAATGGTGTATAGCTCAGAGAGAAAGAAGATTACAAGAAAGAGGATCCAAGTCGAGAGACTGCACTTGCCCTTGCTTTCTCAAATGATCTTTTTTGAACTAGCTTGAACTCACTTTAAGGTTCTGGTTACACTGCCTCTATACCTACTGGAACTGATGTAAATCTTGATATTACCCTATGTTACGAGCACTGGGAGACTATACACTTTAACTAGGACTGCTCCCAAGACTGGCCAAAAGAAGGCATTATCTTAATAATAAGGCTAGCTTGGAACTTAAGGTATTAAAAAAAAAGTTCTAGATTAAGACTGCCTGGAAGGAAAATCTCCTTATTTTCTTAAAGGGAAATCGAAGGTAGGAAAGATTGATATTCAAGTTACCTGGGGTAAGACTGATAGGCCTTAGCCGTTAGCACGTTATTAAAGGAAAGTTCTTACTCTTAGCCACCCTATCCCTCTTAGGGAAAACTCTTATGCTATTAACCGTTTACTTGGCGCCCTTACATACAGTGGGTAATCTCTTTCTAGTCTCATTTTGACTTCCATCCACTGCAAGTTAACCTGTAAGAGTGGTTAATATGGCCAGTGCTAGCGAGTATTTCATAGTGGGATTTGTAGCAGTAGTTGATAGCCCAGTCCGGGGATAATAAACATAGTATACGTCCCCCAGTGCATTGCGTAGACTGACTAGGTCCTTCCCTTGATCTGAAGGGCTATTATTATCAGTGCTTTCCCCATTTATTTTATAAGGAGCTACCGAAAGCTCTTTTTCAAATGGCAAGGAGGAAGGATTATTCAAGTCAAGTTTTAAGTTTGATTTCGCCAGGCGAAGAAGAAGGATTATCAATCTCTGAGTCTGTGGAAGTTTTTCTTTCTTTTTATTTCGATGTCGGTCAAGGCTAGTTTCCCTCCTTAGTACGAGAGTTCCTATTCTATTAGCTAATTCCCTACTGCTTAGGCAGTCGATACTAATATCAGTTTCTATTGAAGTAGGTCATAGAGTAAGCCCCTTTACTTTAAAGGTCCTACTCCGGGAAAGGCGCAAAATGCCGAGGTACGTAGTCTTGCTGTCGAAAGTTAAATGCTTTTTAAGTGAAATTAATCCTGCTTGTTACTCTTCAAATTTCAAATAAAGAAAGAAAGGTAAATAAAATACATCATATAGAAAGAAAAAAGAAAAGTTCGGCTGTATAGCTATTGCTATGGGTCTTCTTATCCGAGGAATGCTTCACACTGTCAATTGCCTTTTAGTGGCGTACTGAGAAACTGTTCACCTCTCCCCGGTCAATTTTAGGCATAGCATTATAAGTCGAACATTACATCTCGATCAATCTGTTCTTAAGCCTTTACTAACTAATCCTGTGCTTTTGCCAGCGAGTTCTTTTAAAGGCAGTGTATCAGTAGTTCCTTCAGGGAGGGCTAGGCCAGGAGGAAGCACTTTTGAAGGCAAGTAGGGATTCATATTAGACAAGCTAGCAAAAAAAGCCATCAGATCAGTCAAGGAAGAAGCATTATTTATCAATGCAGGAAGGAATCTTGAAAATGAGAATGGGCAACCATAAATATCTCCCAAGGCAAGCAGCTTTCTTTACTCCAGTCTTTATGTCTGTATCCCTCTCCCAAGAGTATCAGTCACTGGATAAGGCAAAAGGGATATCTTCCAGCAAGCCAGTTCAAGATGTATTTTGAATATATAGCTTTTTTACTGCCTATAATCATACTCGCATAACATAACTTTTATTTATCTCCCACTGGATCAAAGGTAGAAGGAATTCAACTAAGACTGGAAGACTAGACAAATTACCTGGGAATTGGCACTCTTTTTCCCTTGAATAGAGCAACTATCAAAGCCAAAGCAAAGCAGCTTTATCAACTTCCCCGGCTTCTCTTAAGACTATATTCTCATCCCCCGAAGGCTTACTTATCCTGCATTACTTGAAGAATAAATCCTGATCTGATGGACTATCAGTCTCAGGGAGACAAGGAGTGGACCTGGCTTGTTCACTTGCTGACCTAGGCCTCTTAGATGTATAAAATAAGATGATAAAACTTCTTGTTTAAAGTCGAAAGATTGGAACTCGATGTAAGCCAACAGCGGCTCAATCTGCAGGGAAAGAGATTCCAATTTTGACTGCTAGCAGAACTGGCACTGCAACAAGCTCGGCTGCACCGAAAAAGAGGCAACTAAAACTCCTCCAAGTTGGCCTGACAACAAGGGTAATTGGCTCCAACTCCATCGAATCACTCGGCTGAATCAAAAAATATGGAAGGCCCTAGGATTGAAACTATAACTTGATTATCCACTGTAAAGTGCAGTAGCACTCGCTCGCAAGGACCCCTAAGAAAAAGAAATGTATCTCTTACTAGCCCTACCCAGGAAAGAATAGGAACTATGCTAAGAAGGGGTCTTCTTTTGGCTATATAATATCCTGCTTTCGCACTAGCTTTCTCCTACTCGCCTAGGAAGGACTTCTCACTCGAAATGCGCAGGAGATTTTAAGATAACTGCTTTGTATGAAGCAGGGGATGGAAGATCCGGGACAGGATCGGATGGAAACCAATGGTTGGTATCGAAAAAGACTAGATGGGCGGAGTGAAGAAAGTAGATGCCTAGGACTTCTAGAAAAAGGTATGACTGAAGGATATTCTGATTCAAGCTCTAAACCAAAGCTAATTCTTTTCTCTATTGTAGCCAACAAAAAGAGAAAACCTACTCGCGGCACACAGGCTATATCCGTTCGAGTTCGAGTAAGAAAAAGAGTATTGAGTTGTCTAACCTCTCCCCCTCTTCTAATAGCCATTACAGTTCTCTTTCTCTTGGGATTCACTCTTATTCATAGATGTTTACATATTAATAATACCACGGAATCTCCCTTCCTTCGGCAGTAGATGAAGGCATGGTGATCAAGAGATTGACTGACTTACCCATTACTCAATGCCTGACCTGAATGTGAATGCCAAATGCCTTCAAGCAAAGAGTAGCGGGAAGAATTTGATATGCACAGAGGATTCACTTCTATTCCGAAACAACCTATTCGTCCTAACACTAACACCGGATAAGGCGCAAACAGCGGATAGCGCGCTTCTATATCATATCTGTAAATTTTTTATTAAAAAGTCAGTCTCTCTTCCTTCAGTCCTTTGAAACTATGTCATATGAACTGTCTCTATTAACTGATCACTAACGGTACACATGCTAGATGTGAGATTCAATACCACAAAAGCTCGATAACACAAAGAGAAAGTCATTTGATTGGATATATCGTTAGGTTGTGCCGAATCAAATCTGCTCTTTTTCTTTCTTTGACCGCATCATCCGATTAAGAATAAGAAAAGAAGCGGAAAATCATTCAAGAACAACACAACATCTGATATTGGATGAAGCAGAATGTTTGCTTTCCTTTCAGTTCAATCAATTACACAATTTTTGACTCCACGAGCTCATCAGTCAAGTGCAGGACGAGCTTTGTCTGCGAAACTGAGTGCTTCCTAGTGACCTTGTTTTTTGTTTTCTTTTGGCGAAGTGTCTTGCGCTAGAATAGAAAAATTCCTCCTCCTGGCCCGACTGGGATTGAATACTTCCTTCGGGTGATCAAACAGAGGTGGCTTGCTTTTTTTTGCTATCTATTATTCTACTCTGTCGGGTCTAGTAGACTGCTTTCTTTCATGCAGCATTGGCCGGTGTAAAGTCTAGATGTTTTTGTCACGACACTCTTTTTTTTTTTTCTTAGCCTTGAACCTAAAGTCTTGAGCCTAGTGGGCCCATATTGGTAGAAATCTCATTCTTCACTCTCCCATGAGCAAATGAATTGGTGCTTGCCCTTGTCTTCATTCACTTTTGAGCTCATCAGAGGAAAAATCTCCTTATCGTTGGCAATCCCCATCTAAATCGTCGGTATAAAGATAGATTCAACCAACAGGCACATCCTTAGAGGAGACCAAAGGAAAGAGGATTGGAATGGATTGTTTAATGCCTCGACCAGATGAGGCTATGGAATGAATAGGTTTTGTCCGTTTAATCACTCTTAGCCGGTTCCTTAAGTTTCCACTATTGAACATGTGAATCCTCTAAGATCAAGTATCTATCTCTGGGAGGGCTCCCTTTCGCCAATAATACGGTATTCTCTTTCAGACCCCTCACTCTCCGGTATTCATCTCCTCCGCATGCATAAAAAAATCGCAGATTGCGGACGGAAGTGGTACGGTGGACAATGACGATCGTGACTGGCGTTTGTCCTATACAGAATAACTTCTAGTGGAAGTGGGGCGAGTTTGCTATTGCCTTGGTCCGGAAGGTGCCTCTACGAATAGGTATACTACTACGATTATCCATTTCTGGTAATGTCGGGGAGGAAGTTCGGGCTGGCCTAATTTGCTTTATCAACAGAATGGGGATCTCTCCCAATCCTTTTCAAGTAGACTCTTTTGCTTCGAAACTTTTTTTCCATACGTAAATGGTTCATGGGGACTACGAAAAACTTCCATCTTGTGGCCATCTTTTTGGGATCCTCTTGCCCCTTCTTTCGTTTTTATGGTTAGCCATCGGTCGTAGAAACAATATCTTTCGACAGGAGACTCTACCTCTGATTCATTTCTGTCTCTTGCAACACACCTCTCAAGAAGATGCGTTTACGCAGAACGAACGATTCAAGTTTCGCATCTCTTGTCTCACAGCTTCTTCCTCTGAAGCAATTGCTGAATCGAATGTCTCAGGTGCGGGTCAATTACCTCTATTTCAGTAGTTGTAGGAGCATCTTGCGAGAAGAGAATGTTTTGATAGAATCAAGAAAGAGTACTCGAGATTCTCAAAGAGCACCTTCCACTTGAAAGCTATGCGTTAGGGAAAGACCAAGATCGTAGGCATTGCTTTCACGTGGGTTGGATCGGAAAAAGAATTCCCCATAGGGGGCCCCGGAATCGATGTTTTGTATGCAAGAGCTACTATGTCGAGTCTTCCGCGATAACTGATGTCAGAATGCTCTCCATAAACCATTTCGGGATATCGGCAGTTGGATTTTCCTCTCGAATTCGGCTCACTAACAATCACACGAAAGAGTCGACCAAGCACGTGACACGCTAGGGACAGATTTCAGAAAGATGGGCTCTTTCAGACCCTGACATCGGATCGAAAGCCGGATGCCGATTCTCTTTCACTAGCCGAGTCATTGAGGAAAGCAGATTCGAAGCTATAGTGCCGCTACGCTAGCGCGGATACAGATGCTTGTCTTCGCTCCGTTCTCTTTCTATGCTGACTGGGACTGGGAGGTCTCTCGACGTACTTCCTTCTTGCTTTGACACTAGCACAGGACGGTGGGGTCAGAAGAAGCTCGCTGCCGGAGAGAAGGAAGGACAGTGCTAAAGAAAGGTTTGGAATCTGGGGCCCCCTTCTAGGGATGAGGAAGGAACAAGGTGAGACGAGAAGACCTGTCACAGGTTGGGGAGGAAAACTGAGAGGCGAAAGCTCTCGCATCAAAGCTGTTGGGAAGGAACCTCTTGCTTCACCTACTACTACGTGGACAGATAGATGAACGAAACTCTACTGACTACTCCACGCTAACCTGTGTGCTACCGCTTCCATGCTCGCTCACTGAAACTCTTGCGCTAGATTACGCTTCGCTTAACTCTCGGGATGGAATGGAAAGATCTAGTAGTTCCATGTCGAGTATTGAAAGAAGAAAGCACGCGCAAGAAGACTGCCTGTGACTCCCACTGGCACATATTGACAGATCGGTTACACCTCTACTATTGAAAAAATGACTGATCAAGCAGACCCCGCTTCGCTGCTCTTGTCTCTGTCACCAGCTTTTCAGATCTCTATTGCCATGAAGGAACATCTCTACAGCACGAGAGCGGCATATCGCGGGTCAAAGACCTTTGGTCCCTGTCCGTTGACGGAAAAGAGAAACGGCTTGTGAAAGGATTGCTGTCAAGCTCGACTCTTAAGCATCAAGATCGCATGTTGGATCACTGCCAACGGATCATCATATAGCATGATTCAAACTCCTACCGCTTCGCTAGTGAACTATCCACTTCTGCTGTAAAAACGAATATCCATGCTGATCTTGACCTGACACGAGCTATTGAAGCTCTCTTCCTAGCCCAACACCGCTTCCTGGACGAATCGGAGAGCTTCTACAGGAGTTTTTTGACATCACGCCGAAGGAGTTGCCGAACGGATTACCTCCTATTAGGGACATCCAACACCAAATTTACCTAATCCCCGGTTCCACGCTACCAAACCGGGCAGCATATAGGATGAGCCCAGCGGAGCATGAAGAGCTGAGGCGACACGTGATGGAGTTGGTTCGAAAGGAGCTTATTCGCGAGAGCATGAGCCCTTGTGCTGTACCTGCATTACTAACACCTAAGAAGGATGGCACCTGGAGGATGTGCATTGATAGTCGAGCCATCAACAAAATCACAATTATATCAATTGTAGGAAGAAAAATAACCAAGAGTAGATAGGGAGTTCTCGAAGAGAAAGCAGAGCCGAGAGAAGAAAGTGAAATGGAATCTTCGTTTTTCCAGCGGCGAGACGATCAAAGATAGATAGGCTGGTCGGGAAAGCCCCGACTCCTATAAAGTTTTTGTGATGATAGGGCCTAATTCAATGGAAAGACCGGAAGGAAGGGGAGAGTTGATGGATGGCCTACCAACTCAGCTAACCCCTACTTAGTTTGACTAAAAAGCCCTAAAACTAGTAAGTCCGGTGTGACGCCATCAGACTCCCCCGGTTACTTTACCAACTTGATGTAACCAACTTCCTGAAAGTGGAGAAAGGCTCGAGGAAGGTTTCTTTCTAGTCTTGATATTGAGACGAGTCAGGTTCAGTGAAAGCCCTGGAGAAAGCTATTCCACCCTTTTCTTATAGCATAGCTGCTACTTAACTTTACTGCTGCTCCTTTAGCCTCTACAACATTTCACTGTACTATTAAGTTGAGTCAAGTAGCTTTCCCGGACACTGCTCAACTGGTCGGGTATTGGGGTCATTTTCTCACTTTCAAATCGCCCTATTTAGTAAGTTGGGAAGAGGTCTTCCTTCTCTTGTCTTCTTTCTGAAATCGTCTTTCCCTCACCTAGCTGCCCAGTTCGAAGCAAGAAATCAACTAGTCCGAAAGGAAGGGAAGGGAAGAGAGTCGTAAAGCCAAGAAAAGAGGAAGAAAGCCTAAAGCCATGAACTGGAATTGACAAAAGAAAGAGCAGGTCCGGGACTGATAGTCTCGTAAAGTAAAAGTCAAACATAATAGCAGTCTAAAAGCTGAAAACTTAAAGCCAAGGCAAGTAAGGAAGCTATTTAGTTAGTGCCAGTAGTCTAGTCAAAAGCAATAAGGCAGGAAAAGAAGCTAGCTCATTAGTGCCAAAAGCGGAAAGCAAGCATGGAGAATGACGGCAAGGCAGCTAAAAAAAAGCGTAGTAGCGGCGAGCGAAATGGTTAAAGATTTTTATCGAGGGTATGAAGGCTAGGCAAGACTTTTCTTTTCCGCGGATGATCCTGAGTATTTAGCTTTTTCTTGAAAAGGAGAATTCCGAGAAAAATGCCCCCAGCATAGCATCCTTGATGGTTCGAAGATGTTTTGCTGCTTTCATTTCCCCGCTGCCCCATGCACTAAAGTTACTTCCGATCTTGAAAATGAAAACTTTAACCAATGACCGATTTCTTGAGACGATAGACGGAATTTCTTGAAAAGAGTAAAGAATTTGAGATCTTTAAGAGTTTAAGATCTTAAGATCTGTAGCAATTCTGACTTCTATACTAACTATCTATTTCACTCTCTATGTGGTCGTAGTTTCCCGTATTCTCCGACAGGGATATTGATTTGATATGTATTAGCCCCAAGCCCTCTCTCCGATCCATGTCGGCGTATGCATCATGCATACTATTACTAAGTGAAAGGGGGACTCTTTACTTTTTGTCTTTCTTCATAGCATAAGAAAAACGAGCATCCATCTCGGAGAACCAGCACGTTGTCTTACTTTTGCTTTCCTTTCGATTTCGATCTAAATCCTGGAAAAAAGGGCTTTCATTCAATACGATATTCTTTCTCGAAAACTCAGAAACCAAGAAGTCTTTTCGAGATGCTACCTGAACGGCTACCTAAGTTCTTATTAGAACAAGGCAATAAGCCCATGACTTAAAGACTTTTTTTCCTATTAGGACTTCAGATGCATTCTTATAACGCCCATCTTATGGATCGGTAAACCCAGTATGCCCTGCCTACTAAAAAGTAAAACCAGTACACTGGTCGGTTGAAGAAGAAGAAGGCACTTTCGTGCTACTAGCTTACTAAGCTTCTTTCCCTCTATCTCCACGAAAAGTACAAGTAACTCCAGACGCTTTCTCATTAGCTCATTGGATTCGTCTTATATAATTCGGATTGGAAACTAATCGTCATACTGGTTGGCCCCGGGCGGAGCTAGAGTATTTTGTAACAAAGGGCTCCTGAGGTGCTAGCCGCCCTCTCGGGCTACACTTATACAGCCAGGCCAAACATAGTGTGATTCGCCTAGCTGGGTGATACCTTTTGGAATAGATTCCACCCAGACTTACTAGAATGCCACTTATTTCCTTTAAGGGGGTGAGCTAGGTCTTACAACACACAGTGTTGACCGCTCCTCAATTCTGACTTTCGACGGGAACAAGGAACGATTGCAGCGATCACACCAAGGTCTTCCGTCGGATAGGGGCAGGCATTTTTCTCCATTAAAGTAAGGGGCTTTACTATACGTTCTTTCGCCTTCTCTCGGCTCCTAACAGCCTTACAGAATGAAGTCCATATTAATAAAAGATCAAAGATGAGAAGCTTAAAGCCAGGTATTCGCTTCAGTCTTCAGCCGGACATTGCGGTTGGGTGAAATCCAATCCTTCTGGTCTCTTTCTCACCCGCTTCTTTGTTTTCTTTGTCATTCCACTTTACCAGAGGAGTGGGAGTGGTTTCTGTTTGAAGGATAATAAAAATTTCCTTTTTTTCGATCTACTTCCTAAATGTACAGCTGGGCTGGGAGAGGACTTGTTCCCCTAACAGAGCAGACCAGCAAGTCTCGAAGATATGATAACAAGATGCTCGGGCTAAGGTTCCAGGATAACGACTAGCTTTCCGCCTAAGGGCTAACTGAACTTGCTTTCTCCCGGGATTCTCTTATCTAAGCATTTGCCTGAAAGCGCTTACTCAATGCCAAACTCTCTAACCTAAGAGCGGATCTCGGCTTACAAATGCCAAAGCTGTCAATCCCATTCTTTGTGGATAAAAGTACACTACCCCGTCTTCGGCTTGCCTGTAACCTTCTGCTTGCTTGGCTACAGTAACTCCTATTAGGTCACGAACTTCCTTAACTTAAGAGAGCGGGTACCCCTTATTTGATTTGCTGACAGTTGCCCCTGATTTTCTTGTTAATTCCTTCGTGCCCTCAGGCAAGGGTCTCTCATCCATCCAGAGAGAGAGGGAGAGACAACGGAATAAACCTATTCGTCATAAAGATATAGAAACCAGGGAAAGGGGGATTCTCCTCACAAGAATACACGGAATAGATAGACGCTAAACGATTCCAATCTTAAGGATCAGTTTCAAGCATAGACGCCTTCTCCACCCACAATTGGACTCAACAATCTCTTTTATCATAAGAAAGGGAACAGGGGACTTAGGGTTTCAGCGTGCCAAATCCCATCCCTTCCCCCGTAGAGTAGAGTACCCGTATCCTGTCTTTCTGGCATATCTCTCTTTTTGTGCCTAGACATCTGATAATGGATGCCCATTCCCGGGATTTCTGCCATGATATTGAATAGAATAGCGGACTTTCTTTCTGAGGTGTGGTCTATCCGAATAGCTAGAAGCAGAGCGATAAGAAGAAGAGCGGTGGGTTTCCAAGAACCGGAGATGGTGTTCTCTATATACGGAACAGCACGAACAATCCTTGACCTTTCGATTGAGGGTCTTCAGCAGTGGGCTTTCCATAAGGTAGGAGGTGATTGAAAAAGGGGAAGCCCAAAAAGGCATACGAGTTCGTTTGATAACCGCACAGGAACGCGAATGTCTACGAGAGGCGATATTTGATTACCGCAGGACGTAAACAACAGATAGTGAGTCTTCTACCTCTCGGTGCATTCTTTCCTGGACCCTTCGCTTTTACTAAGCTAAGGCGATTTGAAGAGGCTGAATCTAAATAGGAAAAGTAGTAAAGAGGCGGGCACTGAGACATCAAAATCAACATATGAATCGGGATCCGTATAGTAGATAGGAGGTTTTTTTCCAGATTCTGTTCCCTTTAAAAGGTCTCTGGTCTTGCCTTTGATCTTTCAGGCAAGGCTCGACATAGTTGAGGAAGAGCAAGCACAAGAAGCTGCTGCTAAGCCCGTAGAACCAAGCCTGGCAGGGCGCACCAAGGAACTCAGACTGTATAACAGCAACCAGATAAGAACCCAGAGCCCGTTAAGTCTGAAAAGATTGTTGTTGAGAAGCCAAGTGAGAAACAAGCACCTCAAACCCCTTTTACATCACTGTGCACATGGACGGTTGCCCAGTTTCAAGAGTGCTTGTGGATAACGGTGCTTCCCTTCCTTCCCAGTGGAGGCAACTACTGAACTGACTGTCTTAACTAGGATCCCTTCTATGAAAAGGATTTCCTCAATTAACTTACGAGAGAAGAAATAGTTATGCACTTACTAACTCTTCGGATTGACTTAGTTGAGTAGTGCTGATCTCGCCTTCTCATTCCTGTAGCGAGTGCCCTCATGGGTGTGTTGTGTGATGAAGTCTCTTCTTTTCCCTTTTATTCTACTGTAATAGGGCTTGATGTAGATAGTCCAATAGTCCAGTAGAGGCGGCTACTTCTCTTATCTTATTGTATTTCGATGATCTTTTCTTACCGGAAGAGGCAAGGAAGGACCGACCTAAAAATGAACACATTAATGTATGGGAAAGGGGATAGCCTGAAAGGAATATTTATTCATAGGAAAAGACTCTATAGGCATATGCTGAGGCTTAAACTTATTAAAAGAAGGAGTCCCGCAAACAGGAAGTGAAATGGTCTAAGTTTGATTTGCCAAGGTGGGAAGGAGTATATCAACTCTAGAGAATACTGCAGAACTCGCAATGGCTTACAGTAGGTCTGCTTATGGATAGACAACTACAATTGGAACAGGTCCAGAAGAAGAAGGAATTTAAGGGGGCTGGCCGGAGGGACAAGAGAGATGAAACCTCCTACCAATCAATCTATTCCCAAGCCGTGGGTTACTGGCCCTGCTTTTGGTTGCCTACTAGCTCCTACCACCCATTCCACCTCGTATATTATTCGCACGCATGCACCTGTACTCTTTATATTAGAGCATTCACTTCTATTAGGATCCGCTTAACATCCTAACCAACCACCGAAAAGCTACACACGTTATGTTACTACCGCCGCCGGTAATGGAAGACTATACCTCTCAAGTCTAATGCCAGAAGATGTATTCACAGACTGGGGTGCGTGCCTCTTCCCCACCAAAGGAACTCTCGACCCTGGACAAGGCCGTCATCACAATGCCTATTACCATCAGAGATCCCAAGAGACTTACATTTGTTTGATGCTTTCAACTTCACCTCGACTAGAAGAAAGAAGCCTAGAAGCAAGCACAGGATATTATTCAAATATTAATTGCAAGCACAGGATATTATTCAAATATTAATTGCAAGCACAGGAAGGATATTATAATATTATTCAAATATTAATTGCACAGGATATTCATATTAAAGGCATATTAATTGCATATTATAAAAAATTGTTTTTTATAAAACACCGTGTTTTTTGGCTGTTTTACTTTTTCCTTCGGGGAGCTCATTTCAAATGTCCAACTTTCATGAAACCCCGTAAAAATCGATTAAATTCAACAATTTTTGACCCAATTTTTTATAATATGCCTATGAATCCAATTTACCTTACCGAAACCAAGAAAGAAATGGGAAAAAGCAATAAGGCACCTACGGACTATCATTGAACACAAACCCCATTTCGAATTCTTGCCGGTTTACTGTTGATCTTATCTGCTTCCTGGTGCCCTCTCTAGGCCTTTTGTCGAGTGACTTCGTTCCTCGTCACGAAGACTTATACCGCTAGCTAACAGAATGATTACACGAATGCGTGAGTTATATTGAGTACTACACAACTGAATAGCCCTCTCTGTTCTCCGGATTTGGAAATTCTTTACCGAGTGGTCCAATAATCCCAGCCGATAAATCCCTAATTGTATCTAGAAGTTTCTCGCTTTGCTACCGTTAGAATACAAGGGCTAAGGGCTCTAGCCTAGTTTTGGCATTAGCTATTGTTTGCATGTAAAAAGCATCTTTTCCCTAGTCCGTTAGGACCTGGAGCCGGAGTGGGAGAAAATCTCTCTTCTTACCAGGAGCATTTTTGAGTCCATATCCAGTTAGAGGACCGGGAACTCTGGCGGTTATTCTGCCCACGCGGAAGTGCGGTTCGCTTTCCGGGTGAGGTTTAATAAAAAAGTCAAGTAGGACAGCGGTGACCGCGAATGGCTATAGTTCGTCACTCGCAGTATAAAAAGAAGTAAGGAGCTTTCCTAAGCTAAAGCGCTTTCTAGTTTGAGAGATGGAAATGCCTAATCAAGTAGCCAAGAAGAATCGATTTAGGAGGGACCAGCTCCAGAGGAAATGAATTTAGGAAGGATCCGATCCCAAGTGACATTGAATCAGTTGGGGGGATAAGCGCTGCTATTTCAGCAGTTGGTGTTGGAGGAGTGAATGCCAGTCGAAGCATCTATGACTTAATACCGAATTTCCCATAGAAAGGCTCGATCCCGCGCAAGGGAATTGATTTAGGTAGGTAAAGGCTCAAGGCCGAGCTCTTCAATATTGGCAACCCCAGCAGCAAGCCTAGCCCTTAAAGCTTTGAAGCCGTAGCTAGCTAGACTAATGGAGCAGATTCATCTGCGGCCTCTGGTGGGATTGATGCTAGTAGTATGTTCTTTACTTTATATACGAAAAATTTAGACTCTAGAATATCAATTCTAATTGAAATCGCTTTTTTCACAGCTGAGTGAATTCCGAAAGGATAAGAGGCAGTGTCGGAAAGAAAAGCTTTCACGTGGCAATCGAGCTGACAAGGCATGTAAATGGCGGTATGCTAAGCACTCAGGTTGCTTTCTCTTCTATCGGGCGTAGGTCCGGAGTTCCCCATGGAACGACAGGATTTCAGAAACCTACGTTCTTTCTCGTCTCGAGTTGAGCTTGCCCCCCACAGTCTTGAACAGAAAAAGTCAACCCTTACTCTACCCCAAAACCGGTAATACGCTCAATAATAAAAAAAGAAAAGCCATCTTTCTACTCAGAGGAAAGAATACCTTTTATTTGAAAAGAAAGATAGAGATGCTTAACATTTTGGGTAATAACCGCAGGGTTCAAATGGTAATAATGTCTCCCCATCTCCACCATTGGCAAATGCCTCCCCATCCCTACCATGGGCGAAAGCCCCCCATCTCTACCATTGGGAATGTTGATTTAGGTTTGAATTTGACATTCTATCGGAATCTTACCTATACTACTAAAGAAGATAAGATGTGTCTAACAGAGGGAAAGCCGGGCACCAGGAGCAAGAGAAAGAGATTCGGAAGCGGCCTCTACTTCTAGTCTGTTTGCGAAGGCTAGAAGTACCTTGAAGATTTGACAGATTCTCGATTCCGCTTTAAAAAAGCTATAGCCTTTCCGGGGAATGAAAATCTAGAGACTAGAGTATGCCCGGCTGAAAGGAGAGAAGAAAGAACGGACTTTTGTAGGGAGAAGAGAAGAAGTAAGGCTAACCAACTCGGAATCTGCCTCTGATCGAAGAGTTATCCTATTCTATTATTTATTCCCGCCTGCCCCCTTTGTCTGTCTGGTAAGGAGTTGTTACTGAATCTCCGCCCCTTCCTTCGGTTCGGGAGAATATTCTGTATTCTCGACCAAAGAGGGTATATGTAAAAATCTAGAGCGATCGGGTGAGGGAATACGCAGTAACTCGACCAAAGAACAAAGAAGGGTTCAGAAGTTTAAATAGATAATAAGTGAAGAAAGGAAGTGAAGATTCCTATTCCTCGTTCGAGTGTTCCGTTTTGTAAGAACTCTTAACGTAAGAAATTAAATAAGAGAAGAAGGTTCCCCGTAGACCCTTTCTAGAAGCATTAGCCGGTTGGGAAGTCAATTCCTTGTTGCAAGTCAACTCATTCACCTTTCCCTTACTTTTTCAAGTCAACTACCTTTCTCGTTGGGGCTTACAATTAACGCTTTACCTTTTCTCGGACAAAGGCTGATGCCAGCTAAAGATTGAATCGGAAAGGCATGTGAGGGGTCGGCATTTTCCTCTTTATCTGATGATAAGTTGAGGTACTGTCGCCAACTACCCGAGTCAGCTTCATAATTTTCTGTTGAATAGGATCCGGCATCACCCCTGTGCGGCCCTTGGTTAACTGCCTCGTTTCCTCCCGTCATATTCATTATCGTTTCGTTACAGATCCCGAAAGCGCCTAGAATCAAAACCAAAGGGAGATGGCTAATAGATTGACTTGCTTTTTACCTCTCGTATTCGGCAGAAGTAAATGGGAGGACCAGGAGCAGCAACAGGCACAAGCAACACCAGAAAAAGAAATCGGAATAGGCATATTAGTAAGTAGTCGTATATCCCAAAAAACTCCTTGGTGAGCCGGGTCTCGGGATAATAGGGGGTAAACCGGACATCTTACTCTACGAGATTATGGAGTGCGGATATGAAAGCTGCATGCGCCTCGGATAAACCGATGTGTAGGCTTATTCCGTGTCCCGCGATCGCTCTGGACTAAGGGGCGAAGCGAAAGCTTTACAATAGACCTAGATCCGAGCTAGCCGGGTATTCACTCGATTGAAAGTCTATGATTGTCTGCTATGAGTAGAGAGGAGAGGTGAGAGGTAAGGATTCACATAGGATTTTTCTTTCTCGATGGGGGAAAGCTTAAGAGAGTGGTCAAGCCAAGAAGAATCGGGTGGGAGCATTCGACTTCATCAGTCGGGTTCGCTTTCCCTTCTGTCTGTGCTAGCTAGGCTAAGCTAAGTCTAAGTCTTGCTGCTTTAGTGGAGCCGGTGGCTTGACAAAGAGAGTACGGGAAGAATTCATTCCTATGCGTCCGCAGCTAATGAATCTGATGCCATTGATTCTGTTGTAATGCTAGCGAAAGGCTTTAAAAAAATACCTGGCTCAAGCCTCAAGGGAATGGGAATAAACTGGCTTTCTTCTCCTAGTTGGCTATGGGGCATGGGAGAGAGAGTGATTATAGAATGTCTTTCAGCTAGTGTTTAAATAAGCGCTGCACGAATGGAATCTTTGACGCACAGTCCCTGAGATTCTATATCTAATCGGCCAAGGAGCTCAGTGAACCCCAGTAGCAGTCGCTACCCCATGACTGTTAGTGAGAACCGTAGATTGAATGACTTTTCCCTCGACTGGACTTGAACTTATACTATGAAGAAGAGGCGCTATCCCAATGGGTGCAGGATCGACTTCAACCAACTTAGGGCGGAGCAAACAATCAAGCCATGAAGCAAGTGTAGTTGTAGTGAGCAGAGTCTGGAAACTAAGCTCTAAAACCTGATGTTCATCCACTCGTTGACTCAGCCCTTAGTAGGCGCGCAGACAGAAATGATAGTAATCTTGCCTCAACGTGGAGGCTTCTCTCCCGGTGTTCATTGACTTTTTGCTTATGTTGAATGACTTCATGACCCCGAAAGCAGCATTCCAAGTATCAGTCCCTTTGCTGCTGCTTACATAGTGTTCGCCGATGCCTTAAAGAAAGCGGCAAGTCAATTAGAATAGTGAGTGGGTTCCTCGCGCTTTGTTGAGTGCTTTTAAGCTCACTCATCTTCTTCCTGACCTTATTCTCGAGTAGGAATGGTTCTCGCTACTAAAGATATTTCATCAGCCTGAAATTTCTTTCAAGCTGATGAAGGAAGGGCGAAAATCAAGGTCTAAGTTCGGTAAGGATGTCTATAGTAAGAGAGAAAAAAGCCTTTGCTTATTATAAGGGAGAAAAAAAGCCCTTCGTTGCATTGGTCTTTTAAGGAGCTTTTCATGCATGTTTGTTTATGGCTTGCCGGGAACAAGTCATAGGTTAAAGCTCGCGCTAAAGCAATTCTTTCCCCCGTACCACTGGCAAAAGGTGCAGTCGAACAACTTCCCATTGGTTGGTAAGGGGTACCAGGTTTGCTTGCCCTCGGTTTCGATGCTTTCTCTCTTTGGCTCCTGCAGAAAGCAATGAAATTGTTGGTGAGAACTTCTTTTACACATAAAGCCGAATCTTGTTTGTGTTGGCGAAAAGTGGAACTCATTGGCTAAACAGGTTTGTGTTCCGCTTTGACTTGGGAAAGAGACCAGCTCTAAACCACTTTCTAAATGAACTAGGTTCCGTCCCAGAGCATACCTAGGAAAGGCTGAAACATAGCTTAAGTGTCGAATTCGGTATGTAACTCCTAGCGGCGCTAAAGCTAAAGCAATTTCCGCTTCTCTTGTTCCCATTCAAGCTAGTGTTCTGGTTCCTGCGAAATAAGGTTTTGCTGCCCCAATCTCTGCTATAGTGAGATGAAAAAGCATTTAAGTAAGGGGATTCGTTGGATCCTAAACGTGCTTTATCAGCTGAAAGAGCGGCCTCTGAGACAAAGATTAGTGCATAGGATGCGGATACTCATCCCTTTCTCTTGGGCCCAGATTACCCTCTTCAAAAGGAAACCTAAAGCAAAGCATCCTGGTCAATTACATCGAGCCTAGCGTTAAGGGACCCAGGAGAGCAGGAAGAAGGTATGCTGTAAGAGAAGTTTCCCGCACCTATTCGATTCCCCGGATTCTGGGACACTCTTAGTGCTTTTGAAGCTGTAATTTCGGCCTCTGGAAGAAAGTTAGCTCTTAGTCCTCTCCGCTCCCACATAGCCATTTCTTCGCTACGCGCCCGCTGCGCACCCTTTGCTAACAGAAGGGAAGCGGAAAGAAGGATTTCCCCTAGAAAGATAACTGGGAATATTCAGTCGAAAGGTATTGAAAACCAAATCAACGCTACGCCCCTGCCCGAAACAACTTTTTAAAGGTAAAGAAAGGGCTACGCTCCAAAGGAATCTTTCCCAGGATCTTTCAGATCTGGTATCAAAACCAGGATCTGGTTTCAAACCCAGGATCTGATCGAAAACCTCTGAAAGGGGCGTAGCGGCTACGCACAATCAACGCTACGCCCCTTTGTCTGCTCGAAACCTAGAGTAAAGCATCCTGGCCTACGGCATTGAGAAAGAGGGCAAAGCAAACCTCTTCCCTCTTATGGTACCCCTTCTCTTTGGGAAAGGGAGTTGGAATTGGTTCCCTATAAGACTTACGGGGCGAGGGTACTCTCTTGAGTTGGGGGTTTCTTCCCATTTTCATTGTTTAAAATAAGTGAATTTATCCAGTTGCCATCTCTTCACCATGTTTGGATGAGACCTTTTCTTTCGAAGCAGATTAGGGCATTGATGGATCGTCTCACTTGCCTGCGAACATAGCGAAAAACTATTCAAATTGAGCTAACGGTAAAGTCAGCTACGTGAAAGAAAGCCTATCTTCTATGGGGCAGCTATTTCCGTACCGGGAAGCAGTTAAGGTGTCAAAGTGCGGCACTAATCAATCTCGTCAGTCTGGAGATTTTTTCTCATAAAAGGATCTGACCACTCTGTTCCAACCACCCCTCAAACGAAAGTTTCATGAGCTTGGAACTTTCAAGTATTAATGAGCTAACGGATTTTTCGTTGAGCATCTCGGGGGGGATATGCCGAACAACAGCTCCACCGACCCCCGATGGGGCTCCGGCAAGTCAATTGTTGTTCGATCATTGACAAGGTTCAAAGAAAGGGTGGGCCATTGATACCTTGCTGTCGCCTGAAAGTGGAGGATCTTCTTTAAGTCGATCATACGTTGTCTCCCTAACGGGAGAGCTCCACTTACCCCCTCGTCAAAACTAAAATGAAGGAAGAGTGGGTACTAGTTATCTTAGGTCTTAACCAAAGCGAGCAGTCACGGTCGGGTGAACTGAGAACTTTCTTTACTAAGAAACTGGATACCTTACTACTTCAAACCAATACTACACTTTACTTCACGCCTGTCGGCTAAACCAGTAGCAGAACCAACAAAGCAAGCTTTCCTACCCATCAGTTAAGTTACCTTATTCGCGAGAGTTTTGACTGTTCCTACTTTGAAAACCAATCATGAGACGATCTATAATACGCTATTCTTTCTTTGATTCGACAGCGCACAAGGAAAGGGCAGTGCCCCACCAGGTCGTTCGTACCTTTCTTTAGCTCAACTTGAGCAGCACTTCCATTCCAGAAATGGAACTAATCATCCATATCCACACCAATCAGGTGGCCTAGCGAAAACCTCACCGTTGGCTGGCTTGCAGTTCGTTGCGTTGGAGACTCGAATCGGGAAGGGAAGTTAGATTTCCAGCGTAGGGAAAAGACAGACATAATGATTGTGAGAGTCGCGATCTTAACAGATCCACAATGGTGCATCAATTGATTCCCAGTGAAAAAGAATCTCATAGAATGAAGTGAGATTGGGTGTCGAAGAGCAAAGAAGAAAGTCACTCGAAGCTCTGCCCTTGGCTTTCACTCCTCTCCTTGAAGTACTCGTGGAATTTCATGGAACAGTCTCGTTACTTCGTCCTTTAGTTGGAAGGCTAGTCCTACTAAAGCTGCTTTTTCTCATCAAATACTTACTCTTTGCTTGCAACACAATAACAATAGTAAGGACTTTGATTAGTCTTCGATTCACCGAGTCGGAAGATACCGGCAACGGGAGAGTAAACCAACCACAGCAACGTACGAGATAGTCTTACTATACGGAGGGGAGGAGACGGATACTAATAACTAGTAACAGACTAGGGTACTAGCTCTTGTACAACAGAGAATAGATATCATGGGACCAGACCTGCTTCTAGAGATTACGAATAGCGTGTGGACTTGCTTACATGTTCGGATGAGAGCACTAGCTAGCGAGATAACCGTAAGGGACTTTCTTAAACTAGCGAATCGCATGAGTACGAGATGATGAAATCAACATCTGGTCTGGAATGGAACTAGCGGAGACCGAGAAAGGCAGAAAAAGTCCCTAATTAGAATTTCTCTTTATTTTGCCCATGTTGCTATTCTTCAATTAGGATTCTTGGTAATTTTCTTTCATAATAGATCGTGGGTCTAAATCCAACTTCAGCTCTCTTCTCTTAGCTTTTGCCGTTTTGCCGAAAGCGATGCCTAGAACACGGGCTATACTGGGTTGAAATACCGCTTCCCGATCATTACATTCTTTATCCTATTCATCTGTTCAGCAACCAATCTCCAACAAGGAGGTTACTAGGTTGCGTGAATCAACGCTTGTGCCAATCCCCGGCAATGGTATTTGAACGCAAACACGTCTCGAGTGGTGAGGGAACACATCTGGGAAAAAACGGTAAGGTATAAATAGATTGCATTTTTATCGATTACGTGCGGACCAATCAATTCCCATAGGCATTTGCAGTCGATTGCGGTAGTGATAGCAAACATGCTGCCTCCTATCTCGGAGCATCATCAATCCGAAACTGATCCTTTTTTCTGTCTCGAGGCGAACTTGTCTCTGTATGGCAGGTGGCTCCATCTGTAATACAGATCTTGCTTGACGGAATAAACGAGTAAACCCTCCGACCATGCAACATGTCCCAGTAAGATGCCATTAGGTCAAATTGGGGGATTGAGTGGTGGCACGCTCAAACATGAATCTGAGAGTATCTACATGTTAAGAGGACCGCAAAGAGTCCAATCATCTAAATCGACTTCATTCTACTAAGGAATCATGAATCCAATCTTTTTTTGCATAAATCACAATCCGACAACAGGAGCATTCTTCATACCGGCATTACACAATTGCATTATGAGCAAAGCAACCCCAAACCCCAATCCGCTATGACAGTAGTCTCGACGTTTGTCTCCATCAATAGCAGCCGTTGAAGGAAGAAGGGCTTGGGCTTCTGATCTTCGACCACCCTCACAAGCATTGGAATAGAACGGGGAAGGCGGGGTCTTTCACTCTATTAACTGTATTCTGTGATCGAGAAGAGACGATCCCTAAAGGGCTTCGCATCGTTCGCTTGCACCTACTGCTAACTAACAAAGAAGAGCTAGGCTTTCAGTCATTTAGATACTCCAAACCTCACAAGCATGGGAGTAGAAAGGCCTGGATTGATTCTATTAACTATATTGGTACGATCGGGGCTGAAGCCCCTTGCTACTGGCTATAGAATTGAAGGAAGACCCTGATGAATGGACCTACTTCTCATTTAGGGTTAACGGTCAACCAATAGGGTTATAGATCAATGGCACTAGAACCTGTTATATTGCTTTGGCTTACAGGTAGATCAATACTAGATGTAACTATTCTCATTGGTGCAAAGGTATGCTTATAGGCCCTCCCTTTTTCCTATTATGGATGGGGACAAGATTCAAGGACGATCTTTTCATAAGCTAAGGATCAATTCCCCGCCCCTCCACTCCTTCCGAGCTTTCTTCTTTTAACTCTTTCTGAAGTCTATCCCATGTAGAGATAGCGGGTCGTCCAGCATTGACGTCGTCTTCAATCCTTGTTCGCCACCATAGCTTTGCATCAGCAGTAAGGTACATACTGCTGATAGTAAGCTTCTCTTCTTCGTCGGCATGGACCGCCTTGAAGTATTGCTCCATGTCCAAAAAACTCTCACTCAATTGGCTTTGAAATGGGTTCCATCTAGTACAACTAGATTTCCTCCTCTTCTAAGGCAAATCGGATTCTCGCATTGTATCGCTTCGTACAACTACACTAAAAGAAAAAGCTTCGTCCTCCTCCTTCCCGGCCCGCTATTCCTGAAATGAAAAGAGTAAGATGACCGAAGGGAGACTCGACCAACGTACGAGGTATGATAGTGTCTTTACTGACAAGGAGATGGGATTAGACCTCAATGCTGTCAGCCGGCATGAGCTAAGCAGAAGACCCGACTTTCAATCGAGTTCATACCCGCTAGCATTGATTGAATGGGTGGGTCATTGAAAGCAGAGAGTCCTTCGAACGAATAAGCTTCCCACGTCCTCCATCTCTTTATAGAAGGGAAGAATAGCTAAATGAAATGGTAAGAAGGAAGTGTGCTCTGCAGATGGCATTGGATTTAAAAAGAGAGGAAGGGAAAAGGCAACTAGTCTTGGCGAGAGGGATTAACTTGATTGACCTAAGATCGAGAAATTGAGGAACTTATTAATAGGATTTATATTACCAACTAGGACACGAAAGATCCTAAAGTTGTTATAGTTAACCATGTCTAGAGGATTAGAAAGAAATATATTCAAAAAGCCACGTTTAGGGTCCCTATAAGGTAATCTGGGGCGAAAGAGCTCTCCAGGGACTACTGGTGTTCGAATATTTTCTGGAAAAGATGACTATGTTCCCTCCCTTTACGGGTTATCATACCCGACACGAACAGAGAACAAAGTCGAAAGAAATCCAATTCGGAGTTCCGATACAAAGCGTAAAAGCATGAGCGGTTTACAAAGGAAATCTAATGAAAGATTACTTAACCGAAAGCAGATCGGGATAGAACCTGTTGATGTACAGTGTTACTGTTGCTGCTACTACCTCTGATTCTGGGACCTCTTCCCTTCTCTAAGCGCCTACGTAGTCAACTATCGCTAATGACTTGTATTGTGTATCGCAATCGGACATCTTTCCGCAAATTGACATTTTGCCCTTTTAAATTAAATTAAATTAAATTAAAAGGGGCAAAGACCGAGAAGAAAAGGATTTTGAGACTAAACCACTGGTTTACAAATTCCCACGGAAAAGGCTGAGTTCTTAAGACGCCGAGTTAGAAAGGTAGGGTGATTTAGCGAAACAGGCATCTGTCGGCCGGATCGATAAGAGTGTGAGGAGGTGTATATGGTGGTTGCCCCCCAAGGGATTAGTATTCGCTTGTCGAACCTCATTCAATTTATCGCTGTATTGTATAAAGGCAAGAAATAGGTCTATCTTCTTCTTGGCTAAGCACCGCTCCAATGCCTACGTGACATAAGGTCACTTCGAATACCTTATTTATGTAATTTTGTCATGTATTCGGTCCTCTTAAGACTGATTGAAGGTAGCTTAAGACTGATTGAAGGTAGAATGTGAGGGGATTACATCGAATAGACCTCTCTCACTTAATCAATGCCTTACTAAAGGGCCAAGCACTGACTGCCTTAAGGACAAGCAGGGAGAATCCACAACCTTTTTTCCATTGAGTAGGGATATGTATGACCTCTAGGTTTAGAATCCATTCTATGGCCTTTTACGATGCTAATATCGAGAGTTTTCACAGAAAATAGACATTTGTGCCATCCAATTCGATTTCCGCCAACCTATAATGATGCCGAATTTCATGTCCCAGGAGAGCTCTTAGTGGAACAACGGGGAACTCCTCGCTCCTTTAATTTAATAGTAGGGGAAAGTTGGCGCGGCTTATATCATATCAAAGAAAAGCGAGCAACCCTATCTAATACTAATAAAGGTTGAGGCTTTTAGTTCATGAAAAAAGAAAGCGAAAATCAATTGTATGGCCCAGCTAATAATTGCATGAGCGCTATCACATTTTCTGGTGCCTGTTGGGATAAAAACCCTTTCTAGATAGAGGGGGGCACCCAACTTCGATTCTAGAGGCATTTCGCCACCCACTAATATATTGAATGAGAATTGTTCATCCTCTATGGATATAGATGTAGCCCTATTTTAGATAAGCGGTCGAGCAAGAGCAAGTAAGCCTTTACTCTATTAGGCGAGCAAGCAAGGCCAATCCCACCTTTGTCGCCCCATTTTTCTCTTATAATAATTGCAGTAAGGAAGGTTGGCCCTCCCTTAATAGTTGGTAATTGCCATTATTAGAAGGGGAGAAAGAAAATCAACGGGGATCCTCCCAGCAGGGGAAAGATTTCTCAATTTGCAATTCACCCCACCTATATGATGGCCAGCAGCTGCCTTTTTCCCGAATTAAGAATAATATTTGGAAATTGAGTTCATTCGCGGGGGAAAGATGCGATTTGGTAGTTCATCTTCGCTGACGCCCCTGATGCGACTGCTTCGCACCTTTGATCCTTCTAGGTCTCAAAGAGCCTGATTCTCGGGTGCCTATTTGTATATGTAGCTTCGCTGCCTGACGCCAATCCTGAGATGCCAGGCGAGAAGCATTTTCCAGGATCCCTAGGATCTGGTTTTGAAAAGCCAGGGAACCGGGAATGTAACTCAAGACAAGACTATGCGTCTTTCTCACCCCATTTAGAGGCCCCATTTAGATATTTGGCGAAATTCTTTTTTTGCATAACCCCCTCCACTCATAGCGTGTTGGGGCTCCCGATCCCATTCAAGCGGGGGTTTCGGTTCTTTATAGTAGAAGGGAAAGCATATTTGTTGGGGTTATTTTATATATTAAATAAGAAAAGCCACTATTGATTGGTAGCTGCTCCCATCTCTACAGCTGCTGCAAACAGCATCGGGAAGAAAGACAAAGCATGCACGTAGGTAAGACCCCAAAACAGGAGAGATTCCAAGCCGGGCAAAGTCCAAGTCCCATGAGCTGTGGGGCACAATGGTAAATTCTTAGCGTGTGCTCTAAGAGGTGCATCTGTTGCCCTAAGAGGTGCATCTGTATCTAGGGCCGGGGAATTGCGTCACCCACCCACTATTTGATTTGGATTTGCCCCTTAGTCTTACAAATAAAGAGTTTGGTGGCGAAGAATGCATTGGTCAAAGACCTATTAACTATTATAAGGCTTCGGAGCATCGGTCAAATCCGTATCTTCAGAGGTTGATCTTATCAAAAGCCTAGTTTATGGTTATCTAAGGCTCTTTGAGACCCATATATAGGTTGGGGGCGTAGCGGTATCGAAAATCCTCCGAAAGGAAGGAAGCAAGGAACCCGCGAACACAGATATACCTCCTTCGGGGCGGAGAAAGGCAAGAACCCGCTTTAGATCTCTTTCGTAAGCAGAACGCAGACCTGGCATCTCAGGATTAGCGTCAGGCTTGAAAGCTTTGTTCTGCTCCCGCCCCCTTTGAGTTCGAGATGCTAAATGAGCCAGGGTTGGAGTCAAACCGAGATGTATCCCAGGTTCCGTCCCTAGAGAATGCCCAGTTGAAAAAGGAAGGCCCTATCTTATCTTAAAGGGTAATTGACCTGCAAACGTTGTCAATACCTGCAGCTGGGGGCTTTCACGTCAGATTCAAGTTGGTTCAGTGCCTAAACCCTAGCATAAATAATTTCGTTTCTACCCCCCAATCTCTGATAATAGAATTGCAAGATGAAAAGCCCTTAAGGGGGGGGATTTCTCGCTACCCTAAAGGTGGTTTAGAAGCAAGAAGATCAACCCCTATCTATAAGAAGCATTAGCATTAATCTATAAGAAGCATTAGCATTAATAGAGTATGGCATTAAATAGAGGGTAAATGCGATTACCTTCTAAAGTACCCTAAACTATGGGCAAGCAACCCTTTGATCGGCCCCTATCTATAAGCACTTTTTTCTTATCTTTTAAAGTAATTGACCTGGCCTACAGCCTAGCATTAAGAAATAGAGAATAGAGAATTCTGACCCCGATTTCGTTAAACTAGAGTAGAGCGTCTCTTTGGCTTCATTCTTGAATTTCTTTTACACATAAAGCATTCGTTTCAAAAGCAAATCGCTACGCCAGCTTTCTAGCACATATAGGTTGGGCGCGCAAAAGAAAAGGATTGGAACTGCACCCTAAGATAAGATAAGATAAGGCTAAGATAAGGCCCGCAGCCCAATACCTACAACTCCTGAGAAATAGGAAATACTTTCCCCAAGAACTGGTTAATAGATGAACTACCAAAGAAGGATCTCGCTCCCATAGATAAGGGTGACTCCCAAAGAGATCTTTCCCCGGTTTCGAACCAATTCCTATCGGGTCTTTGGGGCGGAGAAAGGAAAGAACCAGCTTTACAGCTTTGCAACTTTTTAATGGGCTCCTGCCTGCTCCAAATTGACTTTCTAATTCTAAATGAGCTAGCATTCAATTCGTCATTCACTCCCCTGTTCCGGTTCAGTCTCTAACCGATTTACAGGAAATCTCCCCCCTGCCCTTTAACTATTATAAGCTTCTATGCCCCTATTAATAAAGCCAGAAAAAACGCGTTCTAAGGCCAGTTCTGACCCCCGATGCATACCTATAGAGGGGTACCAAACATGCCTTAGAAGATCCGGATTTGACCTTTGCAGCGAAATGAGAGTGAGAGGCCGAGGACCTTAGCTTGTGTTGGAGTTCTCCCATTCATTCCTCCCGGCTACGAATAACGAAATTGATTTTTCAGGATTTCACGAAAATCTTGTAGCGAAAATCGCTGTTTGGTACCCCCCTACTAATAATAGGCTGATAGAGTAGCTGAGAAACCTAGGTTTGGCTCCTTAGCCTTAGCTTATTAGAGCATTGCCTTAGAAAAAAGGGCATTCTCAAAAGTCTACTATGGAACCTATTTTCCAATAGCAGCTCCTGTTTCCAATAGCAGCAATAGCAGCTCTTGAGTGCATTGATTCCAGTAAGGGGTTGATTCATTAGCTTCGCTAGGCTCCTTACCTATATAAGTAAGGGAACTCTATAGTTGACTCAGTAGCTTGGCTATGCGCCATCTCTTTGAGCTCATTGGTTGAATCCGTGTTTGACTCATTGGTCTGATTCTGAATCTCTGGCTTCTGGCTCTGGGCCTTCTCTTTCCGCCCCTATATAAGTAAGGGCTCTGATTCCCCTATATTAAGTAAGCTTCGGACCTTGTCTCTCTGGCTTGGCTCTTATTCTGTGTGAGCTGTGTGCTTGCATTAGTCTCTGGTTGTGTGAGCTCTTTGCTTTCATCAGCAGTCTGATTAGTCGTCTCTTTCTCTTGGGCCAGATTACCTTTTGGCCGCGTTCAGAGACTAGCAAATAGGTACTCCCCGCTAACAAGCGAAGTTGAAAACAATCTTTCCACTGCTCCTGAGAAAGAAGTAACGGGAGCTGCTGACCTATGATATGTGTTGTTCCCGCCAAGCGAATGAAGTGAGTCAGGCTTCGGCCAAATCAATCCTTCTTTCCAATCTTTGTTTCCGCGCCAACCAACCAACATATGTTTGACTGACTGGGTGCGAAATGAATAGCTACAACTGCATTTGGAGCGAAATGAATAGCAACTTCAGTCCCCTTTCATCTGCCTTATTAAATGCCTCTAAACCGCCAACAATCAACTAATAGACGGGGATCCAACGAAGGCGTTGAAAACCTTACTCACGACTAGAACTCGTTTGCGCACTCATTTGCCAACCAACTTATATATGGGATTCTTGGGGTACGGAGGACTAGTCCAAAGATCTGATTTTGCATCCCTATTATTAAAATATTAAAAGGGCCTCTCTTTCAGCTTCTAAACCGTCTTTAGGCTAACAAGAAAGAGAAAAAGACCCCTTAAAAGAAAAAGCTCTTTTTTCATAAGAGAATTCCACCGTTGGAAAGAAGAAGATGTAAGTTCCTGAGTCAAGGAGGAATGCCCCTGCTGATAGATCATCCCGCCCAGGTCAAGGCTCTCTCCGAGACCTTCTTGAAAGAAAATCCCGAAAGTCAAAGTCAAGGTGCGAAGGTTCTGAAAGACCAGTTGAGGCATTTAGCCAATTATAGATAGTGGCATTAAATAGTATGGGGCATTAAATAGAGGGGTTTAGAGCAGCTTTAGATAGAGCTTTAAATAGAGGCTCCAGGTTTGCTTGCCTAACTAGAAAGGTTCGCATGGTCAAAGCCAAAACCGGCCAATCCCACTATTAGCTGGTTGGAGCTTAGGGGCAACCTTGGCCTTGGCAGCGTCCCCCATGGACTCTCCTTGTGCCTTGGCCTGCACCGAATTAACAATGCGCAACGAACCCAGCTGCGCACCTTCCCCTTGCTGGGGGGTCCCTTCGTAGGAGGAAACAATGGCATTCAGCTTGCCACGATTGGGACACTCACGGGCAAAGTGAGGTCCACCACATAGGAAGCAGTCCCTCTTCACCTTAGGCTGCTCCTTGCTACTTTCTCCTTGCGGTTTGCCCTTCCATTTGGACGGCTTGGCTGCCTTGTGGGGCTTGTCTCCCCCACCTTTATCAGAATTGCCCTTCTTCTTGCCCTTTTCCTTCTTGGAAGAATCCTTGGAGAATTCCACCAATGATTCAGCTACCGAAATGGCATTGGCAAGATCTTGGACGCCCCTTCTCTTGAGCTCTTGTTCTGCCCATCGTTGCAGCCCATCAAGAAAATATAGCAACTTGACATCTTCGGGCAGATTGGGGACCTCCAGCATCAAGGAAGAGTACTCCCGAATGTATTCTTTAAGAGTCCCCGTATGCTTAAGAGAACGTAACTTCTTCATTGCCAACTCCTTAGCATTTTCGGGGTCAAATTGTTTCTTCAGCTCCCCCTTGAATGCCTCCCAAGTACGAATTTCAGCTTGCCCCCGTTCCATCTCTTCATAACGACACCTCCACCATAGGGCAGCATCATGCTCAAGATAGAGAGAGGCAGTGCTAATTTTTACAGCATCTTCAACTAAATTCATAGCACCTAAGTATCTTTCCATTTGCCAAATAAAATTCTCAAGTTCCTTAGCATCGCGCTTACCTCCGAATTTTGGTGGCTCCGGAACTTTGATCTTCGGGGCAGCAGCAGTTGCGACACCCGTAGAGAAGGCAGCCTTGCACAAATTAATATCTCCCTTGGCTTCCCGCAACTCCTCACGTAGGGACTGAATTTCCAGAGCAGAATGTAGGAACGAAGCTTACCGGAGTCCATCGATTCATCCCAAGTCGTCGAGAAAGACCGTTCTCTCACCAACTTTAATAGCTGATTTTCCTTCTCAAGGTGATCTAAATATCATGTCTACGACCGGATAATAGTATGTTTGAAGAGCATCGTCCCTCTTGCAGTAGGGTTCAAAAACCACGAGTGAGGCCATCGGACCAATGATCCGAGGGCGCCTGGAGTAGTTGCTTGTACTTTTCCCCCACCGGAAGAGGAGAGTAGCAGCAACCGAGTACATGACACTCCCGCCCCCAAAAGCGGAGACCGATCGATCTAGTCAAGAGCCTCCCAAGTGGAACGAGCTGTCTTGTATCCAATAACTTGGGCAAAGACAGTAGGTCTCATTGTGGTATGTAAGCAACTGAGAAAGATCAAATACTTCTTCTTCCATTCAAGATAGGCTGGATTGGGGACAGTTTTTGAATCAACCATTACGCTTTCACTGGGGGCAGATGTTGTGCCATCTACCATGCTCATCATGTCAGACCCATAAAGAATTGGGAGAAGCTGGCTTGACGACTCGATGGTGCTATCTCTCGAGACTGGACTCCAAGTCACTGTCTTCTTCATTTGACCGATAGGTCTTTTCCAAAGAATGACTGGAATTCCAAACCTCCCTTTGACTTCAAGCCTATACTAGTTGAATTTTATTCCTATGACCGAATACATGACTTTTTTCTTTTTAAACCATTCTATTGTCAGTAAGCAAATCCGCTCTTATATGTGCTAGATGTCGGCATTTCCCCTCTTAGCATACGTCATTAACTTCACTGCCTTAATCCACGGAGGGGAGGAACAATAGTAAGGATATCCATGTGCAAATGATGGGCTTTTAGGAAGAGATGACATTTAATGCGCTTTTACTGTTTGAGAATAAACCGCTATTGAATTGGCTGCTAGTCTTAGTGCCTTTCTTACTGTCTTATCCTTCCTTCTTTTTGACTTGACCGGTGATGTGGACAAATAGGCATCCCTTGAATCCAGTGATAGCAATTCTTTGAAAGAATACCGCTCCGTGGGCATCCGAGTCAAAGAAAAGTAAGTAGTCACCCTGGACCTATACTATAGAAAAAATAAATCTGAACCAAGTAAGAGAACTAGGCCCATTTAGAAATTCCCGACTTGTGTATCCGAATTAGGATTTCTATTAGCTACAATCAGCTCAAAATTGGACCCCGAAGCCTTCTTGTTGCCTTCACAATCTCCTAAAATAAAGCTAGTAGATCTAAACTTGTTTTACTGCACTGTCAACGGATTCTGAGAATTAACTAGTTTCCTAGATTGGCCCTGAGGTATAATCTCCCATTCCTAATGCTTTCGAGCCAGTTGAAGGCCTAGTGTAAGTTTGCTTCCATGCGGTTGTCTCGGTTTTTCCTTCCCTGACCTCTTCTCTGCGGTTTGAGTTTTCGTTCCTCCACTTTACAGTAGAGCGACTTTCGTTCCAGCATGAGAGCCAGGAGTATTCAAAGCAAGTGAGTTTAAAACACTTTCTCAAGCTGTTTGATTTCCTAAGGCAGGAGGGATTCTCTCCCAAGGCTCTAAGGTTCCCAGGATTCTAGAGAAAGGCTTAGCCTAAAGTCAAGCTATAGGCCGAGTCATGCATTTCTTTTTAGTCATAAGTGCTCCCATGCAGTTGTATAGGCGGGATTTTTTTCTATTTACGACATAGGTTTACTTCCGCTTTTCCTTACATAGCCAGTTGTTTTAGTGCTATCTAGTTGAAGAAATTCTTAAACTCTTTTTCTTGGGTTCGAGTTCTAGTTGTATAAGCGGAAATCTCCTTTTTCGGTGATCCATACGATCAATCGAATGCAGTCGATAGGAGATAATGGGGTGCAGGCTAGTTATCAAGCAATACCAGAAAGTACTATAGGCAAGCAGTTTATAGGATTCTTCTAGGGCAATGAAGTCAGTAAGCAAGGAAGTTTGAAAGCAGTTTTCAAGCCAGAAGGAGCTAGGAATGAACTTAATCAAAAGTAGGGGTTTCTTTGGGAGTTCTGTTACAGCCAAGCAAGAAACCTTTAAGCCATTTTTAGTTCTCTTAGGAGAAAGCTTGGGAGTTCTCTTATATGCAGTGGGTGCCCTTTTAAAGCCTTTACATCAGTCCCCCTTTTTAAGTTGGAAAAGAAAAGTCAGCCAGCTCTCTATCTTGTTAAGCCAAAGAAAGAGGAGAATGAAAGCGGAGCTTGCTTTGCCTATGTATAAGATAATCAGTAGGTTGCCTATCCTTAAGGATGTAGTTGACTAGGCATAACCAATAGAACTATCCAGAAAGAGTAGTTTTCATTCCAATTGCTGCAGTCAGTCATAAGGTCAATTCCCTTACTATCAGTTTAAGATAGAGTGTAAGCTCCTGGGGATTGAGTTTGATTACATTCATTTATAGTTCAAAGGGGGTTGCTCCCTTTGAAACTGCTATTGAATTTCCTTTCTTTGAGATGTAAACTAGCTCGAGATACTCCTTTTTGTTTTTATTTCAATAGTCCTGCTTTAAATTTCCATACTTCTGCTTGAAACCCCCTTTCTCCTATTGAGAAGGACTTCAAAGCCCTATAAAAGCTTTACTAGTCCTCTCCTAGTATAGACTGGAGAATACCTATAAACGACTGCAAGGGAATACACATAGCCAGATGGAATCCTAGAGCTTAGCACTCTTTTCTCGCTCGAAGAAAAGAAAGGAAAGACTTCAAATGCATTAGATCCCTTAGGTGCTTACTAGGCAAGAGGGACAGAAGAAGTATGCCCTTTTTCAAACAGTTTTCTTCCTCTTCTTTTGAGGGCGTATTTAAATTCAACAGTCCTTAGGGCATCGCCTTTCAGGTCAGATGAATTATCACGAGCGAGGAGAGAGAAAGTGCTCTATTGATTTGATAGATAGAGGCGCTAGGGAAGAAAACTAGACTCTACTCTCTCGAGAGATTGACTTGCGATCACATTTTGAGTTCTCTGTAAGCCATTGAAAGAAAGGTTGGTGAATCCATTGGAAGTTCCCTGAACTACCAATTTGAATACAAGACTAACTTGAGGTTCACGCCTATCACTTGTAGGGCGGGCCACCAGCCACTTATTATTATTATTTTTTTTTTGGAATTGCACCTCAATATAATAAGTCGCATAAACCCCGTCAAATTGGCTGTAATTCCCGATATTTCATTCAGCTACAACAGATGAAGTGGTAAGTCCGCTTATCTATTTCTCTTATTCTATTAAGCGATAGCAGACTTTTTGGCACCCGACTCGGTGAAAGAGGTTGGGTTGTCTCGTCCATCTACTGAGTCAGTGACAGAAGTGGTATACTATGCAGCAGCCAATTCAGTAATCAATAAAGAAGACTCGGTTCCCCGGGCGGATGGGAAAGGAGATGAAGCAACATCAGTTGTATCAGCTACAGAATCTGATTCCGGTGAGGCTACAAGCCTATCTGCGACTTGAGTTCTTCTTTATTCTTGCTGTAAAGTGCCATTTCCGCTCCCCAACGACAGAAGTACGAATTAACTTACTAGTCTAGTTGCCATTTCCATTTTCTGCCCGTGTGGCATGGGACAGTTTTGCTGTTATTTACCCTAAAGCAGAGAAAGCTGGATCAAAGGATGCTTTTTAAAAGGCCGATTTTTGCCTTGATCTACGGCCATGAATTTCCTCCTGGCGAGGAGGGCCGAGCCGTGAAAGAAAGGGCAAAACGAGGTTACCAAACCTTTATTGAAGAAAGGAGCTCCTGCCTGTAGCTTGTGGCTTTGTTAGTTGGCTTAATAGCCTGCTTGGTCCGATTGTTCATGTTGCTGGTCCCGCTGCCCTTACCTACTCAAATCCCGAAACGAAAAGAGTAGTTCCCGTTCCCTATTCGTCCTGGTCCTTGTTCCTGGTCTCTGTGAAAAGTCCAGTCGATGGGAAAGAATTCATGTTCAAGTCTTATTACCGAGTGCGAGCTGCTTTCTGTGGAGGGTTCGATTACGGGAAGGAAATTGTTGTCACAAGGTAAGGGACCGCTTTCCTTTTATGCTTCCCTACGTGGAAAATTATTCAAACCAGTTCTCCCTCTCCCTCCGGGAGAGTACAATAGAATTCCCTCTCCCTGCAGGTATTCTAAATGGTTATTGTTTATGCTCGTATAGCATAAAAATTATTCATTGGGGGGGCCATGAGAAATCTACTTCGTACCTTCGCTTCGTCATCAAAGCCTCTTCGCTACTCCGAACTCTACACCTATTTAGTTCTGTCTTGTACTCTCTTTATTTGCTTTTCTTTCTAGTGCTATTTTCCTTGTTCAAGCCGGTATTAAGTAAGTAAGTAGTAAGTAAGTGAAGTGGTGAATTGGCCATTGGAAAGGAGGAATAGGGCTCATTTCACGTATATCTATTTATTCGACTTTTTTCTTTTGTAAGGCAAACCGTTCTCTTTTGTTATGTCAAAGCAACGGTTCTCTCTAACCTTTTCTTACTCGCCTTACTTGAAACCTGTCCATTTTTCGTACCTTCGTATCTATAATCTAAAAACTTCTCACCTCTGTGCCTTCTGTACTTCCCGGCTCAAGCAAGAGCCACAGTGACTGGAACAACAGGAAAGCCACCTTAATCGGTCAAGCAAGCAATTTGAATAGGGATTATGATATATATGATCATGCAACCATCTCCGCAAGTCAGACCCAAAAACCCCGTGTCCTGAGTATCGGAAAGAAAAGGAAGCCAAACCTGCCTAGCCCAAATACAGTCACGTAATGCATGAAGCGGAGTCTCGGGGGCCATACCATATCTCTCACACATTGGAGAATCAGCCATACCACGGTGAAAGCTCATTCGTGGGCAGCCGCTGCCATTCTATAAGCCAAAGAAAGAAACGATGTTTCTGTGCAATTCGAAGCTGCCAAATGAATTTCCAATGCGCACCTGCATCAACTGGATAAGGGACTTGAGTGATGAAGTGGTAGGCAGACTTCGTGGAATAAGAACCTGAATAAGTCTCCCCCCAGATCACTCGGTCAGCCATAACACTCCACCTAGGCAAATGGACTGCTCGAATCATCTCCTTCACCTCATTTGGCAAAGGTGTAGCTAAACGATAAAAATCCCACCTGAAGCTGAGATGATATCAGCGACACAAAGCTCAGAATCTGCCAAGGAAATGTTATCAACTAAAAACCTGAGAGGCATTGCACCAAGCCAACGATCCTCCCATAGAGCCACATTCTGTCCTGTCCCAATCCGCCACATGAAAGCATCACGAAGAAAGGTAGACGCCTTAAGGATAGCACGCCAAACATGCGAGCTAGTGCCTGAAAAACGAGCATCAAATAAGGAACCACCATGCAAGTATCTATCACACAGCACTTTAACCCATGGCTTATCTTCATTAGAGAGAATCGACCAAACCAATTTGCCAAGCATCACAATGTTATTATCACGAGCCGTGTGGAGACCCAAACCACCTGCCTTCTTGGGGGAAGTCACCGATTCCCAACTAACAAGGTGAATACCCTTACCCTCATCAAGAGATCCCCATAGAAAACGCCTACATAACCTGTCAATATCATCACAAACAGTAGCAGGGAACCAGCAAGTTTGCATGGTATAAAGAGGAATGGTAGAGAGAGTAGACTGTACGAGAGTAAGCCGACCCGCTTTGTTAAGAAGCTTGTTCTTCCACCCAGCCAATCGAGAATGCAGTTTATCAAGGATATGAGTAAAGGACGCCCTTCTTTGATTAACATGCAAAGGGACTCCCAGATAGAGTCCAAGATTAGACGTAAAGGACAAGTGCAAACGTCTACGGAGTTCTTCCTTATGGCGACGAGCAGTGTGCAGAGACAAGAAAACACTAGACTTCTGATCATTCACTAGCATGCCAGAGCACGCACAAAACTGATCCACAGTGTCCAAGACCACACGGCATTCCTTCAAAGAAGCTTTAGAGAACAAGATGACATCGTCAGCAAACAAAAGATGAGAAATGCTTGGCCCTCCTCGAGAAAGACTAAGCGGCGCCCATTGATGATTAGCAACTTTAGTCTCAATAAGCAGTGATAGTTTCTCCATACAAAGCACAAAGAGATACGGAGACAAAGGGTCCCCTTGACGAAGACCTCTCATAGGAGCAAATGCCGGTAATCTTGACCCATTCCATAAGATAGAGAGCTGTGATTGGGTCACACAAGACATGATAAGCGAAATAATCTGAACAGGGAAACCAAAATCATGTAAGGTTTGTTGCAAAAAGCGCCAATCCACTCTATCATATGCTTTAGCCAGATCAATTTTCATTGCCAAACAACCTGTCTTCTTCTTTGTGCGATAGATGCTATGAACAAGTTCCTTAGCAAGAATAATATTCTCCAAAGCAGTTCTACCTGGAATAAACGCACCCTGATAAGGACTCACCAAAGCAGATAACAAAGGTCTAATACGCTGCACAAAGGTAAAAGTACTCTTAACATTCATCCACTCTTCTTTTCTTTCGTTTCCGTTTCAAGACAATAACCACACTATCACATCCAATAGCAGAGAGACATAAATCAAACTTGCATCTCTGTCTTGGTTGGCTAGAATCCTTCTTATCTTTCTCCTACAAGCCAATCATGCAGTCTAGCTCTACTTTAACTACGATATATCTTGCTTTTGCTTTGTTCGATCACAAAGAGTCAAACCCGGCTCCAGAAAGGGGGATACTCAATCCATTACCATGACTGATAGGCTGATCAAGCAAAGATGAAAAGCTACCATGTTCCGCTTCTCGATAGGAGCAAAGACCGCCCCATGAACACCAACCGAATCTCGATAAAAGAAAACTACAAGCAACTAAAGAAGGGTGACGAAGCTTCTTTGCATCCCATAGTGCTGTCGCACTAAGCGACTACCGTTCCAGAGTCGTACAACGAAGTGATTAGCATACCAGAGTGACGCAAGGCTCTAAGCTCGTACCTTATAGCTCTTTTCTTTATGCTCTCTCCGCTCGCTCCTTTTTGTAGCGTAGATCTTTTTTCTCTTAAGATATTTTGAGAGGAGTGAGTGCGCTTTCGAAAGTTTCGACTTTTCGATCTTTCTTCCCAGACTCTTTTTTTTATTAAAATAATAATCCAGATATCTCCGAGAAACTACACTAAAGGGAACTGTTAAGTACAGACGATGCCTAGAAATGATAGTAAGACCTGGGGTGAGGCCTTCGAAATACCAAATCCCAGCTTAAGTCCAAAAGGCCTACACTTTAACTAGGAACAGAAAGGTCCGCGAAATAACCGCGTTGCTCGATCAGCGAAACCAGAGTTATGGTCTTCTGGGACGAGACATTCGTAATGGATCCATCATATACGTTATGTTCTTTTAGATGGTTTTAATTGTGGGCGAGAGTCTTCAGTCCTCTTTGGGGGCTAGTTTCAAGGGTGCGCACCTAGTAGCTGCGAGCCTAAGATCAAAGGCAGTTCCAAAAACAAGTTCCCTATTTCCAGCTTGATAAAGTATCAGTGCCAGTTGTAAGGTTAGGAAAGCCAGGTATGATGAAATCCTCTTTTCGAATAGGAATTGATTCGATGTTATCGATGTTATTATTTTTTTATAAAAGATTCAACTTCATATACAGTTTTCAAGAAGGAATCGCCATCACCAGTGGAAGTTGAACCCGGCGACCTCTTCCTCCTGAAGTATGGAAGAAGGAAGAAAAACCAGTCAACCACAGGGAAGGAAGGACAAGAAGGAGGTATAGCTCCCGTTGGTCACCTCTTGCTCAATCCAGTAGCGAGGTTTCAACGAGTTCTTTGTACGCGTGTAACGCCAGTGCCGATAGCCTCCTCCCAAAGCCGAAAGTATTTAAAAGCATCAGCGAGCAAGCCAGGCAGAAAGCCCCTGTTCCCCATGGAAAGGTTCGATAGCCACTTCAAAGATAGAGTAAGGGCGGATACTAAAACCCTACTTATTAATAAGGCGGTTCAGACGTTTTATAAGACCTTTCTATCAGTGGTCCACTTTCATCCAGCTTGAAATAAACATCCAAACCTTGAAAGTCTCGCATGCTTTTGGAAGTTCCCTACTCCAGTCTAGTTCAATAGCTCCAATGGACGAAAAAGGGTATGAAAAAGGTGTCTTCGACAATGAAAGTGGCCCGTTCTACATAGGCCCTGCCCAAAGCTTCCTTCTAAACTAAGGCACGCTCGATAGCAAGAAGCGCTAGTTACCTCTTTCAGGTCATTAACTAGAACTTGCACGAGGTATCACAGTGGGGCCTGTCTTCTGTCCGGTTCTTGGGTCCGGTCGAGCCTCTTTGAAATTACATCCCCGCCTCTCGTCTAACTCGAGTTGCTCCGCTCCTTTGGCAGTTAAAGTAGCTCGCTTCAAGAAGTAAGATCATATCATAAGGGAAGGTATGTTACGAGCAGAAGTTCTCTTGGTAAGAGTAGCAAGGTTAGGACCGCATATAAGAGGGGGGTGCGAAAGAAATTATATTCCCCAGAAGTTGTCCGGTTGGGAAAGCCAGAACTCTTGTAAACCAGCTTGATAAAGGGTAGTGGTAGGGACAGTCTCAGTACCACTGAAAGTGCGATAGTCCTTCAAGCAAGGGACTTGGGCAAACAAAGTCCTTACTCGTATTCCACCAACTACTCGCGTATCGTATAGAGCTTTTTCCTATCCTTTCCGCATAGACTTGCTTCGCACCTGTGTCCAAAGCCAGTTTTACTCAAGAGTAAGAATGATAAGGCATTTCGCAAGCCCTATAAAAAGTCCCTTAAAGCTTTAGCCTGAAAAGAAAAGTATGGTAACCTCCCCTCCAAACTATTCTAGGCCAGTTTCAGTCCCAGTGAGTGAGTCAGTCAATCCTGTTCGAAAGCTAGCGCCCGCTCTCGCTCCAGTATACGTGTAAGGGAAGCACCAATGAAAGTTCACCTTTATCGTTTCCTTTGCTCTTAGAACCGATTGGAAGGAAGGCAGTAGCTCCTCCTACATACGAGTATGGAGATCCTGAACTAAGGTATGATTCTATTTTATTTTCCTTTGACAGACAAAGTTTTAGTAGCTTATTCCATTTGTAAGGTTCGATGAAATCTTCTTAGATTCATTCTTTCCCAGTTCTAGTTATAGTTCATTCAAGCTCTCATCTCAAGTAAGCAAAAGTAGGGAATTGAAAGCGATCAAAATAGAGTTTTATCATATTCATTGCTTAACATTTCTAATCAATCAAGCCTCTCGCTTCAAAGCCCGTCCTTGTGTACCCGGAAATAAGTCCAATAAAATAATAAGCTAGCAAACCAGCTCCTGTCATGTGCGATAGTCCCGGAAGTACGCCATAAAGTAGTAAGCCAGCTAAGAAGTAATGCTTTGAGTCCGTTAGTGACAGTAGGAATGCCATTCAGCCAGTAGGAGTTCAGTAGGTCTTCCAAGCGAAGGAGTAGCAATCCGGTTCAAAGCCAGTAGCACGCTTGTTAACACGTATGGGATATAGAATCTTTTCCTAGTAGGACGGTCTCAGTCCCGAGAGCCAAGCTGAAGGTTGAAAGTCTCCTACCACCTGCACTCTTTTAACGGTTAGCTTTGGATGGTTGGCTTTCGGATAGTACATATGATGTGATGAGTGAGACTTCCTGTGCTTCGGCTTAGTTTACTACTTTATTTCACGTTATTTCACGGGATTTTCCATTTTGTAATGTAATAAAGAGTGTTCCTTGCTTCTTACCGCTCCTATTCGAGTGGCTGGAGTCGGGTAACTCTAGGAGAAAGGGCGTAACTTTAGAAAAGGATAAGGAACGTAAGCTTGACGGTAAAATAAGTTTGAAAGTGATTTGAGTTGCCTCACTCGACTCTATCTAGCCAAAGGAAAGAGCTATCAAGTCATCAAAGGCAATCTAGTTCCATTCCTTGCCTTGCGATTTGAGTTATCTTTTTTGGTGGTCTGGAGTCCTAAGCCCTGGGTGTTCTATAGCCGATTAGTTGGAGAGGGCAGGGTAAGCCCCATAAGTTGCAGCAAACAAGTCAAATGGCAAAGCAGGAAAGACGGCAAGCGGGTGCTTTTAGTTGTCCCTCCAATAGCAGTCCTCCCAATAATACCAGCCAAGCCAGGGCATACCCTTTCCCTAAATAGTAATACCTGTCCCCGTCAAGATAGCTTGGATACTAGTACTGGACCCCGTAGTTCTAGTCCTTTGCTCAACCAGTTACACGCCTGTTGAATTGCACTTTTTTCAAGCCTTTCAAGCTGTAATAATTTACCCAGGGAATTCAATTGAAATCCATTTTTTTTTCTAGTAAGCTAGGGCTTAGTAAGCAAATCAAAGGAGTCGCTGGGGCAAATCAAGTTAGTTTTTAGCAGTCTCTCAAAGCAGTCTCGGCGAGGTTAAGCGCTAGGTAAAAGGCAGCTAGGGCTCAAAAGTTGAGTTTCTTAGCAAGTCATCAGACAGAAAAGGTTAGGGCAGCTGGGGAATTAGTTGAAGTGCAAGCATCTCTTGTAAAAGGATAATCTCTTCCAGTCTATCCAATTGCATAAGGCCATCCGGTTCTGGCATCGAATGGGAGTTCTCTTTCTTAGGGGCTCTTCCCACTTTAGAGTTTACTAATATGTGTTTAATAAGTCCTTATATCAGTACTACTAGCGAGCTAACATGCTAACAGTAGTTCAAAACTGGTCTTTATTAAGTTCCCCTTTGAACCTAGCATAATAAAAAAATAACTAACAGGCTTAGAAGACTAGCAGTTCTACTAAGAGGATAAGAGTGAGTTGGCAAAGGCTATTCTTATCATTCCTTCCCTTGATCTGACAGTGCTAAGTAAGAAGGGTCTAAAAAACATTACCAGTAATTCGAGGCAAGCGCATAAGAGAGCTAGCTTGTATAAGAGTCATAAGAGGACTAAGAATAAGAAAGGTCCAACTCGTACTAAGGCTATCGGTACTACTCTTCCTAAATTCCTAACGTGGATAAGGTGTCTCCTATGTTTACCGTGTCTAACAGTAAGACCAGCTCTCCCCCTAGTCTAAATAGCTAGATAATCTCCCAGCCAATGGGCAAGCTAGTTCTTTAGCAAAATCAGTCTTCTTTCAGGCAAGCTATGGATAAGAGAGGGATAGGTCAAAGGTAAAGAACCTAAGCTCTTTTATTTGAGATTTTAAGCCAGTTCAATTCCTTTTCCCATTGATCCTCTTGCAGAAGAAAAGCGAAACCCATCTAGCTCTAGTAGTAAGCGCATCGAGTGAGCGAGCAAACCCAATTGGAGTTCTAAGCTAAGCCCCTTATTTCAATGTCATGCCAGCCGAGCCAGTAGACGTCTTAAGTTAAGCTCTTCCTGTTGCAGCCTTTCCAATTGCAATTGCTAGACCAGAAAGTGCTTTGCCCACTATTTACATTATAGGAAAATTGGATAGTGCTCTTGCCCCTAGTCCTATTGTGGGAGTAGGAGTCTTTCCTCTAGCCGTTGAGAGTTCAGCCATTGGAGTGCTTCGTAGGCAGTGCTTTCTCTTAGTTTTAGTTTGAGAAGAGCAAGAAAAGGGGAGTGAGTGGGCTACTGGCCCTAGCACACAACGATAAGGCACGGAACTAATAGCAGTAGAAGAAGGTGCTGCTATTTCAGAATCGGTTGTTTACAAATGTCCAAGCTCTGGGACTTCTGACTTGACTCTTTCTGGTGATTGAATAGCCGGTGAATGAAATTGAATCAGAATCTCCTGTTTGAGAATAAGCTCCTGGTTGAAGGAAGAATTGCACAATGTGCTATTGAATGCGCTGTTGAGGGAGAATGCCCCATTGACTTCTCTCTAGAACCTATAGGGCCAATAGACGGAATTCGTCTTAGTGCCTTAGGGTACTTTAGATTCCGATTCAAAGCAAAGGAAACTTCCTAAGGAAGAAGGGCTTTAAAAAGGGGTAAGGACGAAAAAGGGCTTTTTGCCAAGTTGAAGAGAGACAAAGGCTGGCCGCCCAGTCAGCATCAACATAACACACCAAACTAGGAGATGAGCAAGGCAGAAAACGAATACCATAACCAATAGTCCCCTCGAGATATCTCGGAATTCGTTTGACAGCCTGAAAGTAACCTATAATCAGTTGTCAGTTCTCTCAAAAGAGTCCAGCTGCGAGGTGTAGAAAGAATAAAAATTGTTGATCTTGAAAAGCGAGGAGAAGGAAATCCAACCTTACTTTACTACTGTTAAAGAATAAAGTAACACAGCTTATATGCGACACTCGACTAAAAAACTAAACTTATCAGTCGACCTTTCTTTTCTGGCTAAAGATAGACCCTCCTGCCAATTACAGTTTGAGTTCTAAGGATTGCAGCCCTGAGGCAAACTTATCTAATTGTATTACTAAGATAAGCCTTTTTCCCTGAAGGAAGCCTTTCCAATTACAGGACTGGGAGAACCCTTAGAATCCGTATTTGAGGGTGCTGACAAAACTGAGGGCAAAATGGAGGTTTTTTCTCGAGCGCCGCCGTAGGAACTCTATCGTTTTGGCCATTCCCGACTGCATTGCTTTTGGGTTGCATAGAGATTGAGGACTGCCCTTCTCGAACGTTTGGAAGTTAGCAAGCATTTGTTTTTGAAATGTTAGCATATTCTTCATCATCTCCCCCATTCCTTTATTTATCACTTCCAGTTCCCCAGAGGGGAATATAGATCTTGGACTCCCCTTTTCTTGCTCCATATTCTCCATGGTTTGGAGGTTGCTTCTTCTTTCGCTCTTGCCTTAGCTCTGGTAATGATAGGGATCAGTTCGCACGAAGGCATATTTTAGGTTAGGGTCTTCTTCACCTTCAACAACATCAGCTTGCAGAAATCCTCTAATCCTTACCCTCCTATCTTTGAACTATATTAGATAGGTTTATTCAGTATAGTAGCATTTAAACTAGACCTATAAGTCAATCCCACGCACGGGTAAGTAAAAAAGGTAAAACGAAAGAGAATGCCCTGTGGCACTGACTTTGGGAATAGAAGGAGCAGTTGTTCTTACAGAATAGGCGGTTAGCCTTCTTCCTTAAGGAAATGGCATAACTGCCTCAAAGAAAGACTCGGCTGCTTGAAAAAAAGTCCAATTCAACAGGCGTCTAACTGGTTGAGCAAAGGACTACAACTCGATCGATGGCTGGAATGGAAATATGAAAGTCTTACCCTTACTACTCCTCCCAAAAGGGGACTAGGCTGGCTATAAGGTACATAACTAGAAGATAGAGGCAGGAAAGTCAACTGAACTTCCTTAATCCCGGCTTGGCTAAAAGCACCTCACGGTCCTATGCCTCGAAGCTTCCTTTCTTAACTGGACGAATAGGAGAGTCAGAAGGGCTTGGCTGATGGACTAGTTAGAGTTTTTGGACGAAAGAGTGAAAATCAATCGAATCAAAGGGAGAGGAAGGATGGTCTTGGCTGTCCTTTGGCTTATTCCCCGATCGGCTTTCATAGACAACTGGTGACCTCGGGTGAGGGGCACGAAGGGAAGGGTCTAATCCGTCTTGCTTTCCCGAAACGCTATTACCGATACTCTACTTGCTTTCCAGTCTCACCCAAGAGCCCCTGAAAGGGCCACTAGTTAGTAAGACTCTATATTATCTTCTATTACTATATTAATGTAAGGTATGTAGTTTCATAAAAGAATTACGGGAATTGAATTCAGGCTGAAAAGTGCGAGACACAGAGTCAGGGGTTTACAGAAAGTGGAATGTGGAATGGATAAAGAGAATAGGTCGACTAGGGCGCCAACAAAGGGCCAAAGAGACAAAAAACCACCAGCGAGCGGCTCCACCGAGTTTCCCCGGTAGCCTACCAGTGAGAACTACTAGGCGGGAAGGGATCTAGTCGAATTCAAGCAAAAGAATAGAATACGGTTTTCGAACCCATGCATGCTACAAGAACGCTTGTATTTCCGTCTGGTCCAATAGATGTAACTGGCACCTTTCAGGTCGAGTATGAAGCCATCTCTAATGCCAGACGCTTCCTCTTTTGTGCTGTTCCTCATCTTGAAATCAATGCTGAACACATGGAATTCGATGCTTTACTTCCTCATTCTAAGTTCAGGGGGACCTCTTACAAAGGAACGTCAGCCAGAAAAAGGTTAAGCCTCCCTGGATCTCGGCAACAGCCGATTTCTCAATAGGGCCGACGATCAAATCTTCGAACAGCACCCATGCATGCAGGCCCATACCATAGCTCGGCTTTCGGTGATTGTGAATCTCTATCAGGCTCTGATCGAACGAATAGGTTTGTGTGAAATACAAGCTCACGTTCCGGAGAAAATTTGTTATACGCGTGAGGATAGGCATAAGTAGATTCAGAACCGGTTGTTCAACTGAAACTGAGTAATATTGTTTTCGCACAGAAGAGAAGATCAAGAAAGGGCACCGCTCCAACTGGGCTTAGCGATTAGAGAAGCGAAGCAGGCTTTCTGATTCTGAGAGAAAGATAGAAATCGAAAGGCAAAGAGATAGGCAAGCGAGAAAGCGCATAGCATAGCAGCACATAAAAACAAAGACCTTCACGCGACGACCGCGCGTGACGGGCGATGGGTGGAACAAATGGGTGGGGAAGGATTTCTTAGCCTTTGGCTTCAAAGCCCCCAAACTGTCAATATCCCCTTCATCCACGGAAGGCTAGCTAGCTAGTAAATGAGCGGAAGAAATCAACAACTTACAATAAAGAGATTGAGCGTTAGAAGGAGGTAGGAGCATTCACTCTTGCTATGCCGCACTCTCATACTTTTGAGTAAGTAAATCCCTGCAAGGCAGTTAACGGCTGTCGGATAGGGCATCGCGGATCCTGGGGAGATGGAATGAATGACTTTCATTCACAAGCGGGGAAGCCTGACCAAGGCCGACTAGCAGAGTAGTGGATAAACAAAGGACTCAACTAGACCTATCAAACTCAACTGGCCTTTCCACAAGTGCCTCCTCTACCTTTCCATACCCCAATAACCTAAGGAAACTGGGACTGAACCTACTATATCAGAAGGTTTGGAACCCTCGATTCATCCGACTCAATGAGAAAAAGAGAACAACATGGGTTTGGCTCGCTGTGCCTCCCTCTTGGGCTGTGAAAGCGGTGCGAAAAAAGTTGGGCTACCTTGCCTTGAGAGCTTCCTGAGTCTGTGATTTCATTGTAAGTATTTGCTTCCATCTCGAAATGCTCTTTCATGATTGTATGTACACAAGTTCTCGCGCATAAGCATAGCCATATGATGAGTTGAAAGCTTCAGAGGTGGGGAACCCCCTATATAGTCTAGGAGCATCTTCCCACTCTTTTCTGTGTTCATTCAATGCTTTGCTTGTGGATTGGAAATGCGGTAAGGTCAGCCCCTGACTCTTAGATAGATATCAGCATAGCTTCGTAATGAAACTTCTCGCACATCTGTTCTGAAAGCGAGAGCTTGAGATGCATCCGTTCTGAAAGTGATCTTTCCGAATCAAGATATAGAATATGGGCAACCTTCTTCCCTAGCAAGAAGGGAGACAAAAGATTGGATTCATGTCTCCGCAGCTGTATTTAGTGTGTCACGCTGGGAATTGATAAACGACTTTCTATCTCCGTTGAAGTGAAAGCTTACTTGATCGATGTATGGGATATACCTGAAAGGGCAGTGCCACAAGGCTGCTATGCACCTGCTACGCTTGTCCTAATCAAGCCAAGACTTTCTGCTCTGCGCGCTATACTTTTGCTTTTTATCCGATCCCGGCATAGCGCTTTGCTTTCGGTTCTTCGGAGGAACCCTTACCAGACCACCACCCGACTTCGTTGCTTGTGTGTGCTTGCACATACATAGCCGAACAGGGCCTACAGAAGTCAACCTTTCTTTTCTAAATGCACACGCTTTACTGTGCGGACGGAAAGCCCTCGATTAATGCCATGGCTAGAATAAGACAGCTTCGAAGACGAATAATGCTATGGCAAACCCTACTTATCTTTTATCTGTCTTCCACCCCATTCTTTCTTTAAAGAGGGGTGGAACCCTCAAACTAAGTGACCTGGTACCCCAACTCAAAATTTATCGTGTACTTCTTGTGTTTACAGCAAGATCTCTATCTAAGTGTTGACATCAAATTCCTTACGGTAGAGCCCGATCTTGATTTATATGAATTGCTGGGCGGTTTCCTCAGCTAATTAAGAAGCCCTTATTTCGATTGACTCAGCTACTGATACAGATGTTGGCTACTCACAGACGTTCTCATATCATACAGAATCTACTGGAAAGCTAGATCTTGGATGTGCAGATTTAGTTTAATATTCATAAGTAGCAGGGTACCTGTTCTTGAGTCATATCTGCTGTCTCGACTATACATATTTCCCATCAAAAAAAATGTTACAATGAACTCCAAGCTTCGAGTAGGGCTTCGGTGCCTTCTCTCAATCGGCAAGGAAGCTAGCAATGAAGGGTATTTATCCAATGAGGCTTTCTCCTTTACTGCAGCCGGTGGATTGGTCTTTTTTTTTAGACCTCTTCCCGATTGAGAGAATACAAGAGGGAGCTCGCACTAGATCTTCGAGTGGAAGATATGGAAGGACTAGCTTGGGAAGGAGGAAGTGTGAACAGCTCCCAAAGGCTTGATTTTCTGAGTTATGTTCGGACATCGAAGCTAGTTCCATACAAGGTGAACCTTCCTTCCTTCTTTGCTTGGTTCCTGCGCTAACGCCTAATAGATAGATGTGGGCTTTCTTTCGGGCTAGTGCAGTGCGCTCAACCGCTTCCAGCTACAACTCAACGTACCGGGACCACAACTAAGCCTTTAGCGAAAAGCCATCGACCAATAGTGCCCTAGTTACCTGCGGGTCGGGCCGGTCAGCCTTTCTTTGGCTAAGCTGATTAAGATCGATTTATTAGAGTGAACTTTGATCTCCTTTACTTGATTGATAGGAAAGTGACCCTTGGCTATCTTACGAAGAGCCTAACTCTCTCATCTAAAAAGATTGACACTAAGCGAAGAATGCAGACTGGAAACTCAAATTCCCTGAAGCTCATGTTGTGGTTCTGCCTAGAACACATTCGGATCACAATCCGATTCTCATTGACTCTGCTGATTACATTTCTAATTTCCGTCAGAATAGACCCTTTCGCTATCAAGCTGCTTGGCTAAACCATGATCAGTTCCACAATATCTTCAAGCAAGTCCATCCGTTCAAGTGGCCATTCCATCACTTCTGCAACCTCAGCTTTACTTTAACAGTAGCGGTTAAGGATTGGAATAAGGCAGTTTTCGGTAACTCACAACAAGCGCCGAACCTTAGCCCGGCTAGAGGGCATCCAGCGGGCCCTTACTCATAAACATTCGGACTTCCTCATGAAATTAGAGAAGGACCTCATCACCTACTACAACCAATTACTTAGAGATGAGGAATTACACTGGTGCCCCGATCCCTGATGGGCCAAGGACCTCTGATTGGTTTAGATCTATTCTGCCGGTTCCTCCGAGGCTGCTTTCATTGCTTTCTTCATACATACGAGGTAGTTTCAACCACCCCACTCGGCAATAGGAAATCCCCTTCTCGACCAACTGATCTACGATGTTTCGTCACGCATGCAATGACAGAAGGACAGAAGCGCGTTCCCTTCGTCCTCAATGTGCGTCCACAACTTACTCGAGTGCTTGAAATGCCATTCGGTTGAAGGCACCTTCATCGTTGGAAGGACCAAAACCAGATCCCCGATCTGGCGGATCATTCCCTCTAACAAGCTAAACAAGAGTCCAGGAGCGATAGATTCTTTCTTTCTCACAGTCGCTTCAGTCGCGGCTTCCTCTGTCGAACCGTATCTGGAAGTTGAAAAATCGAATCCCAGTCCGAAAGAAGAAGAAAGGGCTTGGCTTTCATCCCACGTATATTAACGGAATATCTGTGACACAGCTACCTTGTTCACCGAGATACCATTCCATAAAAGGGTCTGCGGGCACCTGATCGACGTAAGATCCTTTCTCAAGAAAGACGAACTCTTCTTTATATACTACAATTGTCAGTCTAGTTCGCCACAAGCCGAAAGGAGGCTAGCTGGTTTGATTCACTCTTATGAAGAGAAATCCTTGCGCGGCACAAAAATTATATATCTTTTTCCATTATCGGCTGCATGCTATCTCAGCTATGTGTACACCGCCGCGTCGAGACTCTCTTTCGAAAGTGAGATCTCCACGGATAGATCATTCCTAAATGAAACCTTTAGATAGATCATTCCTAAATGAAACCTTTCTCTTATATACGATACCACCTCTCTCGTTAGTCTACTCATGGTACTCGGTAATACGCTCGTGATAGAGTATTCGTGCAAGAGCGCTTACAGCAGCTCGTAGCTATTGTATGCATGGGAGTGAAGAGATATTGATTGCACGAGCTAGCCATCCATAGTTGTCAGCTTCCCTTACCCCACAACCCTCACCTGTGCCCTCACTAAAATTCAATGAAAGGCAGACCCCATAGAAGTAAGCCTGAGCCAGCTCAGTGAAGACTTCTAAAATACCCTCCAGCCAGACCACAGAAACATACAGAACAAAAAATTCGCACTCAACCTACCCCAACACCTATTCCCATTACCACGCCTCCACAGAACCCTCAGAAACACGTACCAGCCACCATCACTATCCCTAAACCTTCACCTATCGTTATCTCAACCCCACCCTTTTCTATAAGTAAGAGAAAGTAAGGCTTTCAAAGGTGCCTTGGGCATATGAAACCAGGACGGTAGCAGTGAAAGTGAAGAAGAAAGAGGGTGAAGAATGAACACTCGAAAAAAAAAAGAAGAAAAGAATAATTGTTAAAGAAGGATGGTTGGTGGGGTAGGGCGTACCTAAGCGAGCAAGGGAGCACGGCGCGAAGAAGCCCTCTCTCACAGCCCCCTACACCGCCCAATAGCGGCCTACAGCGCAGGGCTGTACGCAGCAGTGAATCATTTTTCCGCCTTCGAGTTAGGGAATGGGACTTTCTATGGGTGTATATAATGAGACTGACGTCGAGTGTTAAGTTTATTTGATTACCTGCCTTCCACTTCACTACTCCTTCAGTAGTCCTTAGGAATTCCTAAGGCTCCGAGAAGAGGAGTTTACTTCCGACAGTACTCTAATCTAATCTTTTTCTCTTTTGGAGGTTTCAGGCCTAGCTTGACGCGGCAGTAGGGACTGCTTTCCGACCGTTTTCTTCCCGAAGTCAGACTACTACCGAGCTCCGCACCAGGGCTCAAACCATGCCTCAAGGAAACAATAGCCCCACAACCCAAAGGCTTTCCGAGAGATTCGAGAGACATGGTTCAACTAATGGTGCACTATCCTTCTCCCAAACATTTCTCAGCGAAACCACTGAGTACAACTTATTAAACGGAAACTACGAAC